ATTAAGAGTAAATAGTAATATATCTTGAGCCAGCTTTCTTTCTTTCTTTCTTTCTTTCTATCTTTCTTTCTTTCTTTTTTTCTTTCTTTCTTTCTTTCTTTCTTTCTTTCTTTCTATTACATCAAACCGCATGTATAGTATAGCAAAAAATACTCTATTTTAATAAAACAACTACTGTTTAGCCCAGACGGGAATTGAACCCGTGGTATAATGGTGAAAGCATTATGTCTTAACCATTTGACGACTAGGCCTAGATTATGAGTAGTAAAGTATATATAGTAACATGCTTAACTATAACTAAGACCCTCAATAATAAATAGAAATAAAAAGAATTAATCAAACAACGTCAACAAAATGTCAATATAGTATAGAAGACTCTAGACCCAAATGATGGTTTTCAGTAAAGTGGTAAGCTAATACTCTTCATAAGCCTACACCTATAAAAGCAGTCCCAATCATTACGTGTACAAATGTTTCAATAACTTACAATATTGTTCAGACTATGTATTCATATAAGTCTAATGAAACTCCGAGAATATAGAAGTTTCATTTTTTATATGTAGAGTTTAATTTTAATGCCATTCTTTTACTTTAACTAAAAATTAAAATAACATAATATTTATTGGCTAGTCGTTGAACCTTTATATATTGCCTAACAATATAATATAGGCTGCAAGTTATCTTAGTATTTAAAAAGACTTTCTTGCAATTATCTCTATTTATATATAAATATATTTATATATTAACCTAAAACAAACATATAACCTTTATATGGTTCACCTGAAATTAGACAATGTTTAATTTTATTCCTTCCTATGTTAAGGTCTTTAGCGCAATCGGTCATACTAGTATGTATGGTTTTCTTACCACTACTATCTATAACAATAATATTAGTACCTTCACTTACTAGTTTATCAGTATCTCTGTAATACCTTGCTCCATGTTTAATCACATATGGACTATCAACTAAATAAAGTTTATAAATTAGATTTTCTATTTCATAAATGGAAAGACGTTGCATATTATCAAGTAAATAAGTATTAGTTGTCAATCTATACTTATTAATATGTAATTTAATTGCGCCGAATAAATAGTGACCTTCAGGTATAGTATGATAACCTTTATAATAGATATTAATTAAGTTTAATCATAAAGAAAAATCTTTAGACTTTAAAGATTTTAAAATAATAGTATCACTATCATACATTAATGGAATTAAAACTTCTATAAGTTCTTTTATTCTATTAACTTCTAAAACTACAAGGGGGCTACTGTTAACTCTATCTGTTTTTTGAGAAGTTAATCTTAAATTACCTAGATTAAGGAATTTTTTAATATTATTATATAATTCTAACTCCTTAATATGATTTTCTAATTTAAATCTAGGTACAAACTTGTTAGTTGAAAATGTGCCATGTCCGTCAATAAACCCAGCTAATCAAAACTTAGTAATTTTACTATTAAAGGGACTTGGTATTCATTTGCCAAACATGTTATTGATTTCTTTTTTACATTGAATTATTACTAATTTGCCTGTATTAGATAAATGACTATTATCTTTAACTAATGTAACTGCTTTTTTAAATAATACAAATTGATGAAACTTTGAACTATTAAGATTAACATAGTCAAAAATAGGTAATATTACATGTAATAAAGAATTTCTATCATTTACGAAATAATTTACTCTATCTTTTGATTTAGAGATATGTCCACAATTTAAAGTATTCATAATATAATTTAACACAGATTCGTCATCCTTATGTAGACCTATTTGAAATGTAAATTGAGCATTTTTAAAAGTATTTTCACTTAATCCTGTGATCTTTATTTTGAAATTACCTTCTGCATCAGTAAACCCTACAAATCACTCTAAGAAATTTTTTTGTAAATAATAAGAATTAGCTATTTTATCTTTATAAGAAGCAATATGTATTAATAATTTGTCATTAACTTCAGCATTATTTTCAATGCTATAGTTTTTTTTTGTTTTAAGAAATATACAAATAATTATATAAAGGGCTACGTAATTTAACCCGTGAAAACCTGTACCGAAGTAGAAACAAGAACCATATGTACTGTCCGACAATGTAAATGAAGATACTGTATATTCTAAACCTTGTAAACCAGTAAATATTAAAGCTAACATTACAGTAAGCACTAAACCATACAAAGCTCCGCTTCTGTTTCCCTGTATTAAACAATGGTGGGCATAGGTAACTGTAAAGCCTGATGATAATAATATAACTGTGTTTAGTAAGGGTAGCTCAAAGGGATTAACAGAATCTATACCCTTAGGTGGTCATTGGGCTCCCATTTCAGCAGCTGGTGATAATGCGCTATGAAAAAATGTTCAAAAAATAGCCAAGAAAAATAATGCTTCACTAACTATAAACAAGGCAACACCCATATTTAGACCCCTTTGTACAGCTAAAGTATGATTACCTAAGTATGTTGCCTCACTAATAATGTCTCTAAATCAAAATGACATAGAAAAGATTACTAATAGTAGAGCCATGTACAGAAAATCCTGTGCTAAAGAAAAGCCATGCATTGTTAAAACACCTGAAGTAGTAAGAGCTAAAAGAGATATACATGTAAAAATAGGCCAAGGTGAGGGAGAGACAAGATGAAAAGGGTGGGCCTGAAAATTGCTCCTTACTAAGTTTGTCATATAAAAAAAAAAATTAATTTTACGTACTCACATTTTGTATGATAAACAATAAGGAATAGCTGATTTGAACAGCTAACCTTCCGTGAGTTCATCAATAAGGAAGAGGTGATTTGAACACCTAACCTTCCACGAATAAAACAATAAGGAAGAGGTGATTTGAACACCTAACCTACCGTGTGTAAAACGGTTGCTCTACCATTGAGCTAATTCCCTTATGTTTATTGTATGATATAAAAATATGCTTGATATAAATAGTATCTGAGAAGATGGCAGAGCATCATATACTTTTGTTGTTCATCATCGGAGATGAAGATGAACAAGATCATATATATTAATAAGCTGTTTATTTACCAAACATAATAAGACCTACGGGGTTCGAACCCATATAATGATGATTAAAAGTCACATATTTTACCAGTTAAACTAAAGTCTCTAGAGGCTTTAACCATCATGAGATCTGATTTACTCTTCATCTTCAGGTAAAACCTAACAAGAAAAAAAAATGATAGCATGCACTGTTGTTTACTTTTTTATTATGATGATAACCTTTAAGGTTACATAAATATAAGCTGGTCTAATCCTTTTGTTTTATTGTTATAACTATGGCACCAACCATAGCCAATAATAGTATTATAGATGTTATAATAAGCCATATACAATAACTTGTATACATAATGTTACCTATACTAGTTATATGTGTAGTTTCTGCCAGACTACCATCTCAAGATTTAGAAGTTACAAATATTATTTCACTACTATAGCTAGACAAATTGAAAGATCCATTTATATAATTAATAAATTTGTGATCAAATGTAAAATATTTTAATGTTTCATTCAGATTAAAGCTTGATAAGTTAAGAGGTAATACTTGACGTACAGGGTAACTAAAAGACATAGCTATTAAAAGTGCTAACGGTATACTGTTACTAGTGTTACTCAAGAGCTCGGATATTCTCACGTTTATTAACATTAGTATAAATAAAAATAAGATTGAAACAGCTCCAACGTAAACCAATAAGTATGATAAACCTATAAAGTTTATACCTAAAACTAGTAAGTAACATGCTATGCTTAAAAATAGTCCTATTAAAAACAGCACTGACACTATAGGATTTTTACTTATTATAACAAAAATACCCGATAATATAGAAGCCAAGGATATAAGGTCTAGGGCTTCTGCCCTATAGCCATTAGTAAAAGTTTCATTTATAAGCAGTAAACTATTAATCATATTAAATTGTACAATAAGTTTTATATCTCACTTCATGATTTAACTAGATAACTTATTGCATAGCTACTTATATTGAGAAGAGAAATATATGGCAATTTTTACATTTTACATTTTACATTTTACATTTTACATTTTACATTTTACATTTTACATTTTACATTTTACATTTTACATTTTACATTTTACATTAGTGGTAACGCGTGTAAGACTCGAACTTACAATCCCTGTGGCCGAAACACAATGCTTAACCAGTTAAGCTAACACGCTTATACGTAAAGATATAAAAGTCTTATATATGAAAAATAAGCATTACATAAACAGCCCTTAGAGTGAATTGAACACCCATCCAAATATTAACAGTATTATGCTCTACCGTTGAGCTACAAAGGCTATGAACAAATAATAGTTATACTTATAAATACAACAAGAATACTCGGATTTGAACTGAGAACTTGAAGTTTGAAGCTTCCTATTTTACCGTTAAATTATACTCTTTGCGCCAAACGCCGAAAATATCTCATACTCATTTATATATTACGCCAAAAATATCTCATATTTATATGAGTTAAAACATTCATCTCATTATTCATTTCATTCGCAAACCCAAATTGTTCTAGTAGATAAACTACCCGCATTATTGTTAAAACCGAACAAGATAACATCTTATAAATCTTAAATCACTTCCTTAGGAAGGAAAGGACTTGAACCTTCGACAGCCGTAGCTATTGAGTTTACAGCTCAACCCGTCATACCAACAAACGGAACCTTCCTTGTATTGGTTGCTAACGGAGGATTATATTTAATAAAACTCCTTATGTAAACAGGTATATTAGTTAAGTGTTTAGATATCGCAAACCCAAACTGTGTACTAGTTAAACATAAACTGAGAAAAGTACATATGTATATTGTAATTGGGGTGTTACAAAGGAATAAATTATTCCTTTGCAACTGGGGTATTTTTAATATTCATTAATCCCGTGCAATTTCCACTACACGAACCATATTTCGACTTAACACCAATCAAAGTCACGCATACGAAGACATCATGCCTAAGTTATTAGACCAAATCGCCTAAATTAAAAATAAACACTAGCCGAACTTATTGCACATACTCCTTTCGGCGCCTGACGAGTAGTAAGTACCTATCTGAGATTATATTCACCGTGCCGTACTTATACACGATTACTAGTAATTCCTATTTCACGCAGTCGAGTTACAGACTACAATCCATTGTTAGTGTATATCCAGTTTTGGGGGATTAGCTCAATTTCGCAATTTCACACCCTTTTGTAAGGCTTATGTGGCACGTCTATAGCCCACAATATTTAGGTCATGATGACTTGTCTTAGTCCCTGTTATCAAATCCAATATAGCGGGGAACTACTCTATATAAAAAATAAAGTAAGGGTTTACGTTAATTTCATGGAACTAACCAGAGTCTCGCGACATTAACTGAAGACAGCCGTGCAACACTTGTAAATATATCTTATTGCCTTTATTTTTAATAATCTAATTTAATATAATTCTTTCCTAGTCCTTTAAGAAAATTAAAAATAAAACAATAATAAAAAAAAAATATAAATATTCAAATTGTGGTAAGGTTTTTTGCGTGGCATCAAATTAAACAACATACTTCACTACTGGTTTCAGAAACGGTCTAATGATTTCAGTTCCAATGTTGCCAAATTACTCTTGAGGTGGAATGCTTACACTTTCATTTATAGAATAAACTTAGACGTCTAATCTATGACATTCATCATTTTCTGCTTTGACTACTGGGGTATCTAATCCTGTTCGCTACACAAAGCCTTCGTCCCTCAACGTCAGTTATCACATAAGGGGATGCCTTCGCCTATACCTGTGCCATTATTTTTCAATTGAAAAGAGGTATTACAGAATTTCATCTCTACACCAGCAGTACTTTAAAACCCCCTCGTAAGTAACTCTAGCAAAATAGTCCCTTCATTTATTTGTAGGCTTGATTTACCGTCTAGGTACCCTTTAAACCGACTAAACATGAATAACACTAGTCTTCTACGTATTACCGCGACAGCTGGCACGTAATTTGGTCAAGACACATAGGCAGACAATGTCATTATCATAATTCTACCTAGAATTTTATTCGACCAAGTCGATCTTGCATCATATCTACAATGATACAAGTAGCTATTGCTATACATTCCTCCAAGTTGCTGGTTCAGCCGTTAGGCTATTGACCAATATTCCTCACTGCTGTGACAATCGTCATGGGCTTTGTTCAGGCCCACTGTGGTCGATCAACCTTTCGGTTACGACTGCGTGCGTTTAGCTAGTTAGGCTTTTAATCCTGACTACTACCACACACGAGATACAAACTTCTAAGAGCGAAAGTTTAACTTTCTTTATTATTATAAGGGATCTTTCTCCTTACTCCAAGGTGGTTACATTATCTTATACTCACCTGTACACCACTACATCACACTAGTGTAACACTTGAGTGATGTCGTTCGATTAGCATGTGTCAAGCATTTGGACAGCGTTCACTCAGAGCCATCATCAAACTCAACTATTTAAAGTAGTATATTTTACTATTGTATCAGTTTTTCATATACTACCTATAATAGTATATTAGGTATGTAGATGAATTACTAATATTCATCTTATTATGGTTTTACATTTGCTAGGTATGTCATGATCATGATTTAATTATTATGGTAGACATACAGAAACTAGAACTTGTTCGTTATTATTGCGATTAATAAAGATAAATTTTACATATATGTCTTGTTAGGTTTGACATTTTTGAATTGATTTGCTTAGCTTAGCTTAGCTTAGCTTATACATACATCTATATATGTAGAGTTTAAGTGTGGAACTTTAATGACTTTAACAAAGGGAATTTAAAGTATGATACTCTGCCATGCCCCTTGTTGCTTCTGCTTGTTCTGCTTCGCAACAAGCAGATACATTAGCAAGCAGCACCAATAAAATATTTATCCTATATGATATTAATCCAAAAAAATATTTATCCAATATCATATATATCCAATAAAATATTTATCCAATAAAATAGAGCCTATAAACTTAGGGATATATCAATACAGTGGTATCTTACATAGCTACTATGTAATTTAATTGGAGCAAAATCACGTTTATATTATTAACAAGCATCAGAGTGTTAGATTTTTTACATATATGTATGATCATTCGACTTGTTTCAGATTTGAACTGAATTATTAGTAGTTTTATTAACTACTTGTTTTACCGTTATAATACAAATCTGTTTAGCTGGATACAAATAAGCCGGTTCCTGTTATTGTCTGTGAGTCTAAAAGAAGGCTAAGTTTAGGATTGGTATTTAATAGCTACACTAAACTGGACAAAGTAAACTTTTAATTACTGTCACATATATAAAGTATACCTCTTATTTTCTGCTCAGAACCAATACTTGCATATCTGCATGAATTTGCATAATATTATGCAATAGACATATGCATAAACCTAATAAGCTTTGGACTTCCCTATGCTATTTACTTAAAAATAGCATTAAACAATATGTATCACAGTACTAATCATTCTAATGTGTAATTTTTCTATTCTAGTATTATAAATTCACAATCTATCAATATGTACACCAATACTAAATATATTATATAAGTGTATGATAATACAAATTGAAAACAGTAAAGTCTGTATTAGTAACATGACTTATTTGTTTTTGTTATGATTTTTATACTCATTTTCTCCTTATGAGAAAAAAATAATTAAATAAAACAAATAGTATAACTATAATTTAGTTATATCAGCGCGTGTATTAAATAAACGTACAAACCTTGGTAAAATGTATTTTGAAGATACATATATCATTACTATAAGTAAAATAAAGGCAAAAGTTATTTGATTTAAGAAATAGAAAGGTACTAGCTGTGGCATATTCTATAGAATATCACTAAAAGTGGGTGCTATCAATACTGATATATGCATCAAAATCTAAATATAGATAATAGGATCAAAGTATAAAAAACATCAACACAATTGTCATTGTGTGATAACTCACTATCATATAGATATCCTTCTAGACTGTTTTCACAGTTAATTAAAGTAAAAGTAAAAGTAAAAGTAAAAGTAAAAGTAAAAGTAAAAGTAAAAGTAAAAGTAAAAGTAAAAGTAAAAGTAAAAGTAAAAGTACATAGCATTTTTTTGCTCAAGATAGCAGGCAGGTAAAAGGGGCTGAGCAAGAGCAAAAACAAGAAAGACAAATTTTTGACATAATAAGCTGGCTTATGTTACGTTTTTTTGTGTCTCACTTAAACTATGCAAATGACTACGCTCCATAAGAGCCAACTATCACCTATTTACTTGGTTAGGTTATTTTAAGCTACCTAGATTTACGTACACAAGTATAAGCTATATATCCTAAACCAGATGGTGAAAGGAATATAGTAACATCAAGTGTTTTTGGACTCTTACCTGTTGAACATATAGTTTTACTTATAAGATATGAAAGCTTTTGTATTTCATATTTCATATTTCATATTTCATATTTCATATTTCATATTTCATATTTCATATTTCATATTTCATACACGCTAAAAAACACCTTTGATATTATTCCTTTTACTGAGTCAGTAAATAGTAATAATATCTCATATCGCACATATATATTCACTCAAAGGAAAAGGAAGCCCATATCGTCTTAATAGATAAACTTAGTGTTTATAGGATAGATCTAGAGATCTCAGAAGTAAAAGCTACAAAATTAAACAATTACTATAATTTAGGACAACTAAATCATCATGTAATACCAGATGTAATTTATACAGGTACTATACTAGTTTATAATAATAATAATAATATGGGCAAATATGGCTGGCCTGTCCTTGAGTGTAAAGTTCAAGACAAGATTTCGAATTTTTAATTTTTTTTATTATGAAATACAAAAGTCAAAACTTATTTGATTTGAAAAATAAAAAGGAGAGGAGAGGATGGGCACGGTGATATTAATTGTGATTTTTTTTTTACATTAAATAACATTACTAGTGTAAATCTAAAGCATCTTTAATGTATGATGAAGTTAATACTACAAACACTTGGGCTTGTATAAAGGCTATTCCTAGCTCTAAAGCAGAGAATGCTATTATAAAAGCTAATGGTATTAAGCCTAAAAAAAAATAGATGAACCCTGACGTCATAATATTATAAGCAAAGCCACTCAAGATGTTAAGTAACATATGACCACTTAATATGTTGGCTGCTAACCTAAGACCTAAAGAAACATTCCTAGCTAAATATGAAATAAATTCTATCAATACCAGTAAAGGTAACAGGCCTAGAGGACAACCCGCAGGAACCAATAAGGAGAAAAACATTAGGCCGTGTTTTTGAAAACCTAAGATAGTTGCTCCTAATACAACTGTGAAACTAATAAAGAATGTTAATATGAAATGTGATGTAGAGGCAAAACTGTACGGTACCATACCTATCAAATTATTTATTAGGATAAATATAAATAATGCATATATAAAAGGAAAATACATTTGTCCTTTGCTTGGGTTTATTTGGTTTACTACTATGCTGTGTATAGTAGCGTAAATAGACTCATGACTTATAGATCAGCTATTAGCTATTACTTTATTATAGTTTGTAGCTAAAAGCTTTAAAACTAAAGCGACAGATGCAGTGATTGTCAAATAAAGTCCAATATTAGTTAAAGAAATATGAAGATTAGCTAATATAGGGGCATCTAAACTTAAAAGATTTCTTATTTCAAATTGATCCAAAGGACTTTCAACAGGGCCAAAATTAAAATAAGTACATTTTTTATTTGAGGTGTCAGGGTTATTAATGACCCGGTATATATACGCGGGCATAATAGTAAATATACTCCCTTCTCATGTAGTCTCGTGTGCCAATGTCGAATACTCATTGTCATACCCAATGTTCAAATACAAAATCGAGTACGAGTTAGTTATATTTAACATTTTTTTATTAATTTTTATAAGCGTTAATTGAAACTGATGTACGATAAGCGAAGGACATGAGAAGGGAGATTGTAATTGTGATTTTTATTAGTTATATATATCATAAGATATATATGAGATGCTCATGTGCTCAACTTCTAACGAAGTTGAGCACATGAGCAACAATAAGTTTTTTTAAAACTTATATTCTATAAGAGAGAAACATTAGTAGGTATGATTTCAAAACTATATAAAATACAGGGAAGTAATATTATAAAAGCTATTACTAATGGTAAAAGTATAGTTCAGCAAAATGACATCAATTGATCATAACGTATTCTAGGGAAAGAAGCTCTTCCCCATATAAAGACAAATATCATAACGCAGGCCTTAAATCCCAAGGTTAGACTATATATCATTCCTTCTATTAAGGGGTTACACAATAAAGTTTCGTATTGATATATAATGTCTATAATACCAATATATAAATAGAGATCGATTTGTATAATTAAGTATATAAAAGGTGTAAAATTTAGTAAATAACCGCCTAAAAAAAGTATACTAGTTAAAATACAAATAAGAACAATACTAGCATATTCGGCTAAGAAGAAAAAGACAAATATAACTGCTGCATGTTCTGTCATGAAACCACTAACTAGTTCTGATTCCCTATGTAATGTATATAAAAAGGAAAATAACGTCTTAGTTTATCTAATTTTTATTCACTTAAAACTTATATTGGTTTATATAAACAAGGTTTGAATTTAAATATTTGTTCAATGTATCGCAATGCTTCGCAACTGTAACTTTAGATATATTTAAATGTTTGTTGCTTGCGGAGCATGGCACTAACTCAATATTATTTATAAAATTTTTAATTAAATTATTGTTTAAATCATCCGCGAAGCAGATACCTACTTTAGGGTGTTTACTTATTGTATCGCTTATCTTTTTCTTTGTTCACTATGTTGTTTGCCAAACATAGGATTCAACCCACCTGGTTTACTTATCAATTTTAATTTTAAAGTTTCCTTGTTATGTGTTTGATGCTTCGCATGCTTCGCATGCTTCGCATGCTTCGCAACATACATAGGATGATTTGGTTTATTCTGAGATCTTTTTAACTTAGCTTGGTCAGTATGTTTATAACCTTCAAGACTTGTAGCTGTACTCAAAAAATTGTAATTATCAAAGGAATATTATTTAATGTAACTAGTTATTAAGTCTGTTAAAGCTTTATTACTTACTATTTTGCTATGATAAGTGAAGTACATGCTCCACAAGTATACACAAAAGTCAAATTTATCTAAACCATATTTTAAAATAGCACTTTGTAAGGCAGTATTAGATTTTCTATTTGCAAGATGATACTTTGCAACAATAAGTCTTAAGTATAAATCCTTGGCACTACCTATATAGCGTTTATTATTTACAGTATTTATAAAACAGTATATACCCGCCTTATTACTTAATATTTTGTAATAACTGTTTCATTATTATAATTATTATCTAAAATATGAAAAACTTTTATAGCAATAGGAGTAGCTAAATCGTCCACTGATTGACATGAACAATTATAAATAAGAGTAGAATAGCCTCTACTATGTTGAATTTGAAGACGAAACCCTGTTTTATCATTGTTATATGTAGACAATATAGGTTTCAGATAAATACATTACTTTTACATTCACATGCAAGGTTGGACTATATCTTATTAAACACAATGTAATTTTGTATTTAATGATTGCGTGTAGTCTCTGAGGATCCTACTAGGGTATGTTAATATCTTTTGGTTTCCTGCTGATTGTCTTACATAACATAAAGGTTTTCCAGCATATAGCAATAATTTACGAGACCGAATCATATTGTTCTTTATTTTGCAGCCTCGGCTAAATCAAAGGGAGCTCTATTTGTTTCTGCTATGGATCCTATAAGGAAAATTATAAATATAGGCAATAGTGGTACAATATATCAGATTGCTTTTTGCATTTCTGTGTTAACTGTTAAGCTTAAACTACCTGATAATAATATAACAAGCAGAATAGCTGAACTTAAGATCAATTCATAGCTAATTAGTTGGGCAGTACTTCTTAGTGAACCTAAAAATGCATATTTAGAATTAGCTGATCCAAATTTGTTATCGTATAAACTCTTTACCTTATACTTCCATAATTCACATTATGGTTCAGACTATATCATAATCTTATATATATTAATATTTTTATCATAATATACTACAAACAATCTGTGACTATTAATTTATAAACGGGATGCTCATGTTTCTATAGAAATATGATCCGCAATAAATCTACTACATATTATTTTTTTAGTTGTTATATTGTAAAATTTTTTACTAAAAAGATATATGAGCTGTTTTTGTATCTAAATGTCTTTTAATAGTTCTATATTCTACATTAAAATAAGGAAAATTACTTATTAAATCTAATGTTTGTGAATTGTAAGCTCAAACCTTTTTTTTATTACCTAACTGTAAGGTATTTATATTAGTAAGTAATTTATTGATTACTTTATCAGTAAGTTGCTTACTAAATAAATATGTACCTTTTATTGCTTCTGCTTTACTAGTGTCAATGAAATAATTAATAACATTTCTGCTAATACCTATTGCATGTGATACTTGAGTTTTAGATACAAAAGGATTTCCTTATATTAATTTTAGTGTTTGAGTGATTAGCAAATCATATGCTCAAACTTCTTGAGCTATATTGCTGTTAAGTTTAAAATCATTTGATACAGTTGATTACTTTCAAAAAAAACTAACTTAAATGTTTCTTTTAAATCTATAATAGGTTTACTATTATACAGTTTACCTCTAAATGGAATATTAGTATCTATATAGATAGATAATGTTCCTCTAGCTGTTTTTTGTAGTTGGCTAGCTTCTATAATACTTTTATATTTAGCATATTTTTGATTTATATCATTACTCATAATTACATAAACATACACTTCTTTAGATTTACCACTTACATAAATTGTATTATTATCTTTTAACATGGATAATTTAGTAGCTAAAGTTTCATATATTTGTGATTCAGAAAATGAACAATTAAAGGTAGTATTTAATAAAGGAAAGGAAGGTATTTTTGTAAGTAATAATTCCCTCTACCTCCTTGTTCTGGTACTGAACATATTTCTATTATTGATATTTTGAAATGTTCTCAACCTACTAGATTTACGAATAGATGAAATCTACTATTAGTATTAGCTTGTAAATGATTGTTTTTTACAATCATCTTGTTTTAAAAAAAGTAGTTCTGCCTATATAGTATACTAAACGATTATATTCTATAAGATATATACAACTAACAGATCCTCATTTTTTCACAAGTTGAGACCTATTATGAGCGAAACACATATCATTATAAGTAACTAAAACTTTATCATCAAAAGGTTTTGCAATAGCATTTCTATCTTTGTATAGATCTTTTATATAAATATTATGTAGTGGCTTTAATTGCTCAATGTCTAAACTTTTTTTCCTTTTATTTTTAGTTGCGCAAGCAATTGCGCAAGCAATACCTTCAATTTTAGTTGAATAATATCTTTTACCAACTGGATTAGGCTTGCCGACCGTTTCTGCTTCGCTGATCAACCAAAAGGTCTATAAGTAGGTATATAAGTATTTGATTGGATCAAAACCTTAGAATTGAAGGCTTTGTTACCATTATCATGAATAACAAAAAATATAATAGTCGGGTCTATAGTAGCGTTATTTAAATTTGTAGCTAAGACACTAGATAATTTAGGCTTTAAACTTGATAAAATATAATTTTTTTAAGATCTTGGGCGCTCGTGGTAAAGTTATTGACTTTTCTTGAGTCTCATCTACTAGTCGTTGAGTATTTAAAGTTTAATCAATAGTTTATTAAAACAATTAAAACTATTTCATACCTTATTTTAACAAAATATGATGCCTTGTGATTTTAAAATCACAAGCAAAAGAAAATTAAACTAGACTTTTCTTCAAGTTGACTTTTAAAGTTTAAAAACGTTTCTTGAAATTCACCCAATGTTTTACTTATTACTCACGTAATAAGGGGACTAATCGTTAATCCTGCTAATAATATACCATAAGTAGATAAGGAAGAAACTGCTAACATATAAAGTATTCCTAAATTAAAGTCTAATATTGCTAGACCAGGGCCAAAAGGTATAACAGAAAATCCTAACAAGGAAAAGATTAAAGTTATGATAGGTCCAAGAAAAAATAAAACTAAATTAGCTTGTGAGGGGAAAACATTTTCTTTTAATAGAAGCTTTAAGGCATCTGCAAACGCCTGTAATAAACCGTAATATCCTACTATGTTAGGACCTAATCTTCTTTGCATACTTGCCATTGTTTTTCTCTCTGCAACCGTAACATAAGCCACGATTAATAAGACTGGCACAGTTACTGTTACAACTTCTGTAATCGAGATAAGGATAGGTAAATATAGCATGGTATTAATAATAAGATAAGACATATTATATTTCATCAGACATAATAACAATAAATAAATAGAATCATATGTATATAAAGACTTTTTCCGATAATAATAATATATATTAAAAATAGTAAACTATACTACACTACTTAATATACGTAAATAAGATCTGAACTAAGGTGTAAATATTATGCTCTACCATTGACATGATAATAAAGCTATAGCCTTAGTCCTTGGATTTATTTCTTATAAAATTTATATTATTTACATTAACCATGTCATATAGACCTAAGATTAATGATTTTTATAATCCTCAAACTCATTGTTATTGTCGTTGTCATTGTCTTTGTCAGTAAATAATATGCCTCCTGTATTACCATGCTTAATATTTTAGGCTATGCCATATCTCGTTAGTAACTAAGATTAGATGATATTTTGCGACAACATAAATAAGATAAGAGTTTTACTCTTAGATAGATATACGCAGTCTATACTGAATGATATATCACCATGTATTATACCCTCCCCTTGTATAACTAGTTAACTGATAACTAGCTTGTATTTTAACAAGAAGGATTACAGCTTGGACAATTGCGTGATAACAAACATGCATCGTAATCTTGTTAAACATTAAACATGCTAGGGCAAAGGTATAAACAAACACTTATGCATTTTACTATGATATTGCTTTATGAGCTTAGCAGAACTAAACTATTGTTTTCTTGCAAATACAGACCTCTTCCCAGCTGCATAAACAAGAGCTCTGGCTGCACTCAAAATATTAGTATTTTCAACGGCTTCAAGATCTTTCCTAGGGCTGGGTACTCAACATCCAAGGTGTGACGTACCTTGGTCTGTATAGGTAATTTCTTTGAATTGTTCAGAGCCACTACTACTTAGCCTGGCAAAAGCAGAACCTGAAAACATGAGCCCTGTTCATTCCTGCCCATTATATGTGCAAGATATATGCGTTGTCCTAGGATATATGGACTTTACATTTATACCTGTCTTATCCAGTACGTCAATAAGTAGGTGATATTGAACGTTGTTTCGTATAAGCAAAACATAACTAATATCAACTGTAGGGCGTTGTTGACGATCCCTTTCTCGTTTACCTTCAAGACTATATTTAGGTGTAACATCCGTAGCATTAAGTAAATTTCATATATCCATGAAATATATCGTTGGAATATCAATGATACATACACCACATAAAAATAGGCCAGGTAAAAAGGAATCCAGGATATTATGTGCAACTTGAGATATAGGTTTAATAAAACCCTGAATAGTATGTATAGCTTGAGGTATAGATACTATTAAATCCAGAGTACTATGTACGACTTGAGAGATAGATACTATTAAATCCAGAGTACTATGTACGACTTGAGAGATAGTTTCTGTTAAATGAAGATTTGTGAAGATAAGATCGGTGAAGTTTGGCATTGTATTAATAATAAGACAAGACATATTATATTTCATCATGAGACATTATAGCCGTAAATAAAACCATAAGTATATAAAGGCTTTTTCTGATAATAATAATATATATTAAAAATAGTAAACTATACTACACTACTTAATATACGTAAATAAGATCTGAACTAAGGTGTAAATATTATGCTCTACCATTGACATGATAATAAAGCTATAGCCTTAGTCCTTGGATTTATTTCTTATAAAATATATATACCAGTAAAGGTAATAGGCTTATTGGTCTCCTTAACCATTAAGGAGAGAGAGAAACATACATGTTTTTGAAAAGATAATATAGTTGCTTCTACGATCTACTACAACATGACAAAATGTGATGTAGAGGCAAAACTGTTGGGTACCATACCTATCAAATATTAGTAAAGCATACTAGGAGCTCAAGGTACAAGTGCTCTCACTTGATGCTTCGCAATGCTTCGCAATGCTTCGCAATGCTTCGCAATGCTTCGCAAGACCTAAAACACATGACGTGTAGTTATTGGCTTTAAGTTGAGCTATAACATACTGTTCTCCTATTATCACGTAGGTATCAAAAACTAACCATGATAACTATATGCATATTTCCACTTACTTATATTTGTAAAAACGGGATATCCAGTTATCTACAACATATATTTAGGCTAATACAAAATTAACCATACAATTACAATAAAAATTGTATTAATATAAATATCAAAAATGAAGTACAACAAGGGTTATTTTAGCCTGTATAATTATCTATTTCATATATTATTACAACACGCCGGGCCCACAAGTGTTTCATAAGCCATACGCTGCATATCATATGTACTAAAGTTTCACCCAGAGTCTTCATGGGTAAAATCAAAGGTTTCCCCTTGCGGCGCTATACCCCTGATAAGAGAATCCAACCTAGAGATAATATGATCCATTAAAACTAACCTTTGATTTATTGTAGCCAAACCTGGATTATGTATATTAATTAGCCGGCTAAGATCATTATACCGGTACATTAGGTCGTTAATATCATTTGTAAAATGGGGGTACTGAGTCCTAAATTCTAACAATATATCATGAGGCTCATGAAAAATGACAACATTATTTGAAGGTGAAGGACAATCATCAAAGTACATAGACACAAATAAGTGAGCGTATCGTAAAAAGGACATATCCGAGCGTGATAATAATAATAAAAAATGCAAATGAGGAGTTTGCATTATAAGGCCTGTATCCGTATTACCGCCATAAAGACCACCACTACTATGTATGTTGCAACCATAAATAAACCCGAACCCAAAAAGAATGACAGCAACAAAACGTCAAAACCTTGCTAAATGACCATATACAAACATTACACTCAGAGAGTCAGGAAAACCTGCACTTTGTACTAGCAGGTTTATGCCTTTATGAGGTTTAGGTATGTATAGTGTATACCTAGTAGTAAAGTGGGTAATTTTATTTTTCATGTTTACTGTTTTTTATGATGATGTTGATAATATATTAATTAATAGTCGAACAAGGGATAAGGAAGCCTCATTTTATTCTGTTTTTATTTCGTTTATAAGGTTACAAAGCCATTAGCTAATAAAAATTATATGCAGATCTTTGGCTTTATGCCCTATAAGATATATGTTATTTAAGTTATGCCATATATCACACAGGACCCTTCTCCTTTGATAACTTATCATTTATAAGCCTTTCAATAAATAATAAGGCTTCTGTATTTCTGCCCCTAAGGGTAGGATATGTGTCTATTGTTACATAAACACCAGTTAACAGAAAAGTTAAATATATTATTTATGTTTATTGGATAACGAATGTTCTATAACAGTAAATTAGTTATTACTAAAACTAATGCTCTATTTAAATAAAACTAAGTAAAGTATTTGTTCGTATAATAAGCATCATATTATGTAGAACATCGTAGTGGTTATCAACATGCCAAATTTCACCTATTATAGGTAGGTAGGTAGGTAGGTAGGTAGGTAGGTTTGGGTCATTCAGTAAGTACAATGGCCTAGATCTAGAATAATGAAATCCATTTGGTCTTAAAGGTATAAAGATATCTAAAGTAACCTTACGATTTATGTCTCCCTTTAATGGTACTTGAAATAAAGACATTTATTTACCTACTACAACAATAATAAAGGTCCCATACCTACCAAAAAAGGTAGCATTACAGATTTGTAATAGGGCTTTAAAAAAGTCTTTAGGTCTTTTACATTGGACTCATAGAAAGTCGAATGGGTCCTCTTTAAGTCCTTGATCCATATGGCTAAGTATAAAGTCTGGCCTTTACCAATGTTCACCTATGTCGTGATTTCATGTCTCAAGCGCTATTATAGTGCCAGCTCGAAGAATGTCGCCGTCATCATCAACCCTATTACTTTGCCATGGTAAATAATAAGTAAGCATACCATACATATAGCATACCACTCGATCTTCCAAGGAAGGACGGTTGCTTTCATCATTTACCATACCTATAGCAGGACCTATAGTTAATAGTTACAAGATCTCTAAACATACTCTGCAGCCGTAAGCATATATAAGCATTAGGTTTAGCTGGGCAAATCATAAAAAGATAAACTAATACACCTACAATATTTGCTGCTAACCTCACAGAAAAAAAGACATATTTATTAAAATCATAAAGTTATATGTAAGCGTATATAATAGGGCAAGTGTAGATAAATAAGAAACTACTATGATATATAGTATTTTTAAACTAAAGTCTGATATAGCTAGACCAGGGCCGAAAGGTATAATTAGGAACGCATACTAGAAACGAACCTGATTCGTTATCTAAGACTTGAACCTAGATATTAATATGGGAAAAGCATATGAACGAATTTGAACTGTTCTTTAACTTAGATATATATATGTAAAAACATACATAATAACCATTCTGTTTATATAGGCGCTGTTATTATTATCCTTAGATAATAATTCCACCCCCCCTAACAGTTTAGGTATATTAAAATATCAAAGATAGATGTCCATGAATATGCAAACACCTTTTATCTGGTTATTATTGAGGCCCGCCCCGCCACGCGGGCATCTGTGACAATCAGCCATATTAAATATTAACAATACACTAACTGTATTAAATAATTGCCTCCTTATATTCTATAATAATTAATATAAAAGGTGTGATTTTATGATGTTAACAATAAATAGGTCAAACCCAGCTACATGTTTAGAAAATAATATGATTATAAAAAAAAAATACAAACTATACCATATGTAAAATTTATTTCCAAAACTTTTTCTAATGCTGAATAAAATTATTAATTGTTGCTGATATATGCATCATAATCTAATTAAAGATAAGAGGGCTTGAAGTATAAATACCTATATAATATATGATTATATAGATATATGTTATTTCAAATTGTTATAATGTTTTCATTTATAATCATTATAATATATAATAGATTATTTCCGTTTAATACAAATAACAGGGTGATGTTTTTATCTCTAGTTTACTTATCTGTATCATATGTTATAAACACAATATATGAAATAACAAAAGTTACTAATATTAGGGATTTACATAATATAATAATTATTATATCTTTACCCTGCTTATATATTTATATCTATGTGTTATATTATTTCTAATATATCTGGAGAAAACAATAACTCAATTTATCGTTTATTATTTATATTTACGCTTATCTGTATTGCCATTTACATTATCAGTCTTATTATAGGTATTGTATTGATATTATATGTTAACACTACCTCTGCCTATCTGCCTAACTTTTACCCTGTATTATAGGGTTTACATTAATCAGAAACAACTTTAATATAATCTGTTGCTTATCCCTGTCATTAAATGTATAGTATTATTTATGGAAAATACATACGTAGGCATATGGCTGACTATGTCACTAATGATACACCTAGCGACGTAGACTAAATCGTTGCTTGTTAATTAGTATATATTATAATTACTAAGTTTATATCTTAAAGCTATATGGGCTTCATTTGAATCAATATATGTGCGATATGAAGTTTTATTACTATTTACTGCATTAAAGCACAGGCAGTATAGCTGAGCTTAAGATCAACTCATAACTAATTAATTGAACAGTACTAGTTAATGGACCTGAAAATGCATATCTAGAATACAATACAATACAATACAATACAATACAATACAATACAATACAATACAATAGAAACGAACTTAATTTCTTATCTAAGACTTGAACTTAGATCTAAATATTAGGAATATCCTGCTCTACCATTGAGCTAATAAGAATATAATAAATTAGTATGTTGCTCTTAACATCTTGCTTCGCATTGCTACGCAAGAAAGCCTAAACTATTTACTTTTTGATAATAACATAAATGTATATTTGGCTGTTAAATTATAGAAGTAAACTAGATTCACGCTTTCAGTTATTTAACCGACTAGATAATTCGCAATTAGTAGAGATATTGAGGAGTTGAACCTCATGAATATGATCTGCAATCAAACTGTACAACCCTATACATAATATCCCTTTGTTTTATTTTTTTTTTAATTGCATAAATTACATATCGCAGTGATGCTTTGCAACACAAATTAGGTAAACTTACATTTATTAACTAAATTTAATATATTGACCGATACGACATATACGGAAAAGATCATAAAAGTTGAAAGGTAAAGGCTAATGAGGTATTATGTTAACTGTAATATAATAGGTAACAAAAGAGTTATACACAGGTACAACGTATTGTATTCATGCCCAAGCATAGTACGAAGTATATGTAACAAAGTGATACTTTGCTACACAAACTAGTCTATTCTCGAGATGACAATCTTATTATATTAATTTTATGTATACACTTAGCGGTTTAATCTCATATCATTTAAGGTAGTGCATATCTTTATTTAAGCAGTTAAACCAATATATCCCTATTTAAAACATAAGATGCCTTTTACATTGATGTAATAAAACATGTATGCTTTAAACATTTTGTATAGTACTTTAAATTATAACCTGTATCTAAAAACTAATAGTATTTACTTTAGTCATTTGAGCTATATAGGTTATAAATCTATAACTAGTTTGGGCAAGATTAAATTATACCTATGTTCTAGATAAAGTTAAATTCCTATCTAAGACTTGAACTTAGATCTAAATATTAGAAGTATTCTGCTCTACCATTGAGCTAATAAGAATGTATTATAATTTTTACAGTAAGACATAAAGATCAGTAATATATAAGTATCAGTAAGGGCGAATACCACATCTGCTACAAACTTACATAAAAGGTACATTGAATAAAGTAAGATTACTAAAGTAGTCATAGTTTAATGGTCACTCTACACCAGGTCGAGTAAACATAAATACATAACTAGGGACAGATCAAGCAGGCGGAAGAGAAGCAAAGCAAAATGCATGAAACTCGAAGTCTATAGTATAGGTTGCAACATGACATAAACAAGATCTACCATCCCCAGGGTCTGTAGAAAAAAGCCAATTGTGCTCTACCCAAAGATCAACATTTGGCGCCAAAGGCATGACAGATGACTTGTTTACCATAAAGCCTGGATAATCAAACATACATAGTAAATCATACAGCCGTCGATCGGCTGTAGATAAGACATCTTTGATAAAGCCAACATTATAATAAAAATTAGCAAATATAAATAAACAACATAAGCCCAAAACAAGGTAATTTTTTTTATTATCTATTACCGCTAACTCGTCAACTGAACCATTATTTAAAATACCAACTGAACCATTATTTAAAATACCAACTGAACCATTATTTGAATTATCAATAACTGGCGTAACACTATAGAGATCTATAATATATTTTCAGCCTTCTTGACAATATTTATCAAACCAATTAATTTCTGTTGCCGTGCCATAAAGCCAAAAGTCAACAAACCCTTTTCAATCATTAGTTGATGTGTCAATATGTATCGCCTTGTCCAGGGAACCGCTAAAATTATTAAAGTCAGTTAATAACCTGCTAATGTTAACACACGATAATGCTTGCTCGTTTTCGTTTGTTGGCGCTGAGAAAAATGGTTTGTTTGAGAGTAAAAAATCATACAAACCATTTGATAAGTTACCCCCGAAGAATAGGCTATCTGTTGCTAATAAAAATAAAAAGCTACCTGTAATCATATTAAATTAGTACAATAAGTTTTATATCTCACTTCGTGATTTAACTACATAGCTTTTTGCATAGCTACTTATATGCAGATCATATGGCAATTTTCTTTTTATTAAAATAAAAATTGGGTGGGGTATGTAAGACTTGAACTTACAATCTTTGTGGCCGAAACACAACGCTTAACCAATTAAACCGATACCCCTAATGTAAACTGTAAACAGTAAACAGTAAACAGTAAACAGTAAACAGTAAACAGTAAACAGTAAACAGTAAACAGTAAACAGTAAACAGTAAAAATAGTATCTATATGCCAGTTGCATGTTGGCGTATCATTGGGCTAATAATAATAACAAAACAGAACATCTATAATAAATATGTAGACAAAAATCTACTATTACCTCTGGTTTATATAACAAGTGTATATTATCTACTGTACATATAATCAAGAAACAAATTTTTCCATGGACACTGATTCTACTAGTATAGGCATGCTGTTATTACTTGTTGTCTATTAGGTACATTACCATATGCAAGTATAATCTATTTCAAATTGAAAACTTAATCTCTTATACACTCCACACTTTACAAAGTTTCTGCTTATAGATTTACGATCTAACTTCATACCCCGAGTTTCGTAATGCCTAACTGTATCCATAATACTGAAAAAGACCTTATCACTATAATCAGAAATAGATTTTACAACTAGACCTTTGTTCCTTTTGTTATATTTAGGTTCAACTACTTTGTTTTTGTATTGCCCCATTAACAGGTCTAGCTTTTCATAATGAAGATTAGCGAGTAAAGATCTTTCTTGGTATTTACAAAAAAAAACCATGGAATTCCCTATATTCCTTAATACGTTTAGATAAAGTGGCTCTATTTAAAGTGAAACCAAGAGATATTAAGTAAGATACACAACTTTTTAAATTTAAACAATCAGATTCTAAACTACCTAGAGTAGGGTCTACCAATTTATTTACTTTTTTCAAGAACGACAGTTTTACATGCCCGGGTACCTAAGGTATATAAAGCTTTACGTTTTTCATTGATAACATTTAAAAGCTCTTTGCTGGTTATGTTACTAGCAACAATTGAACCTATAAGGAAACTTAATAAGATAAAATAACCCAGATAAGGTACTTTAGTATCCAGATATTTATTACAACAAGACTGATGTATACGTAAGACCCTTATTAAGCTGATTTTTGATTGAGCATGATAATAGTACAAGACAAATCATATACATATATGGTATTAGCTGTTTGAGATCCTAAGTTAACAACCCTGATTGTATTTAAGCCATAGCTTTTATGTAATAACATATACTGTACTAGAAGTGAGCAATCTGTAATTTTAAATTTGTCATTATCTAGTTTATATATTATTAGCTTAAAAGCACTAAGACCTTGCTTGTTGACAATAGGTAGAAATAGATCACCAATACGATGCGAAGCATGAGCATCGTTTTTAAAATAATATTCCATACGTTGCCTCAGAAGGTTAGATGAACCAACAAACATAGACCTCGAAACTATATGAGTAAAAACATATACTCCTCCAAAACCACTATATATACCTAGCAAACTAAAAAAAAATTTTTCTACTCTATTCAGTAATAGGAAGATCAAACTCTGCCCCTATAACCCTTAACAAAGCTTCTAGTTTCTAAGGGGGTAATAGATACTATTTGATATTTAAGTATACTGTTTACAAGTAAACTAGTGGTAGTATTAGCGTTCTACATGTGTTGTAAAGCTAATCTTTCAAGACTCTCAACTAAACAGGTATAGTTTTTATTAGCTAAACGGTTGAAAGTTACTGTTCCTGTAGTCATGAAATGAATTTTTCGATTGAAACGGACTCTATAACAATAGGCATTGAACTGTGTAGTATACCACATATTTCTGAACACTGACCATAAAATGTTCCTTCCCTATTAATCATAACAGAAACTTGATTTAATCTTCCAGGATAGGCGTCACATTTAATACCTAAAGCAGGACAGCTGAAGGCATGTATAACGTCAGCACCTGTAACAATAAATCTAACATGAGTTAGTTCTGGTATAATAAGTCTATTATCCACTTCTAACATTCTTAAAGCACCATCTTGTAAGTCAGATTCTGGTACTAAATATGAATCAAATTCGATAAATTCATCATCACTATTTAAAAAGTCAGGGTATTGGTAACTTCAATATCATTGGTGACCTTCTGCTAATACTGCCATAGCTGGATCACTTACTTCATCCATTAAATATAACAATTTAAAAGATGGAAATGCGATTAAAATTAATATTAAGGCAGGTGTAATAGTTCATATTAGCTCAATCAATGTTCCATGACTTAAGTATTTATGTGTAATAGGTGACTCTGTATTAGTATAGTTTTTAACTATTGAAACTAGTAGTCATCCTACCCCAAATAATATTATAACTAAATAAAACATGATATTATCATGTAACTCCACCAAACCTTCCATTTGTGGTGTTGCACTATCTTGAAAGTAGATACCTCAAGGTCTAGGTGCATCACAGTGTAAAAGTGGTGCAGTTAAAGAGGCTATCTTGGCAAAGCTAGGTAAAAAGCTTGAAAAATCTATGTTTGTAAAGCTAGGTAAAAAAGTTAAATCTATTTTAAGTGGAAACAGGCCAATAAATGTAAACAGACTGTACTCGAAAATAGGTATGAATGATTGGAAGACAGGTATGAATGATTGCAAGACAGGTATGAATGATTCTATATTACGAGAAAAATCATGTCTACTATTTTCTTTATTTTTATATTTTCTTTTTCTTTTTTTTTTTTCTTTTTTTTCTACTTCAAATCCTCAATCACAACCATCGCCCCCATCGCCGCCTTTCCCATTTTTACGATCCTCATCATCTTTTTTTTTTTGTTGTTCAACTTGCTCACGGTGTATTTTAAGTTGCTCCTCAAAATATTTTTTACCCTCCTCAAACTCTTTTTCAGACTGTTCGTCCAGTCCTCTCTTTTTTTTAAAGTCTTCTAGACTTAATCCTTTGTTTTTAAGATGTACGTCAACAGTAACCCAGTCATAAGGTTTTCGGGTTCCATATTCTTCACTTGGAAGTGGTGCGTCTGCGGAAACCATACCATCATCACGTACTCATGCTTTAATTCCTCTGTCATATGCGACTTTTATTCTTGGATTTGGGCAGGAGTAGCGCATTTGTGCTCATAAAAACTCTTGCTCACTGAACCCAGATTTATTTTTAAACACTACTATCTTTCCAGTATAAGGTTTACTAAAGATATTTTCTAAAACTTCTAGACTTCGACCTTCTCATCATCCTGAGTAGACTGTTGCGTGTACCATATCTGGATGTGATGGCAGGTACCAGTTTTTATTTGCTTTCATAGATAATTCTATTAAACTATTTTCAAATAAACTTATTAAAGGTACTATAATCAAAAAATGTGCGAAATAGATAACTGTAGATATTTGTCCAAATTCTATAAATGGAGATTCCACGTGTTTAGCACCTAATTCCATTAATATTAAAAAGTTACCAACAAATATAAAAAAGGCTGCTTTGCTTAAAGGTTTAAATTGTATACCTCTAGATCTAGAAAGATCAGTGAAAGGCATAACTAATAAAATTAATATAGCAGAAAACATAGCGATAACACCTAGCAGTTTGTTAGGTATAGATCTAAGTATAGCATAAAAGGGTAAAAGGTACCACTCCGGAACTCAAAACTTTGTTAATATAAGGATTTTATACCATTATTACCATCTGTCTCTAAATGGTTCAGACTATGTCATCATCCCTTTTTATACAAAAAGCAAGATGTAGGGCTTTCGTGGAAGGATTATTGTTAAAGTGACTCACCTTCTAGTCGTTGAACGTTTTTGTTACTAAATATTAAGCAAACTTAGTATAGATTTGTAATACTACTTTGTAACAAACTTCGCTGCATATTCACTCAGGCTGTTTTAATAACACAGGACCAATATGTTTATGCATTTAACCCTATTTTACTAAAATATTTCAAGATTAGGCGACAGTTCTAAAATTTTATGATGCTCCGCATAACATATATCGAATAGCCAATGTATTGCATAAAGTAAATAAGATTGCAATACGTTAAGATAAATTAATAGTATACTAAATATTTATTATCAACGAAGCAGTTTAGCTATTAATAAATACTAATGGTGTAGCATGCTCCGTACAGTACAGTACAGTACAGTACAGTACAGTACAGTACAGTACATTACATACACACAGAAGTGTATATATCTATATAGCCATAATGTGCTGGCAATAATACCAATTTAGAATCCTTTATGTGCAAGTCATTTTTTTAATTGATCATCTCTATAAAAAATAGCTGCTTTAAATGCTTCTTTTTTTGAATCATTATAGGTTTTAAAGAAAAAATATTTAGTTTTGGGTTTTATGTTGAGAGCCACAGGCAAGTTTACAGCTCAGGCTCTATTTTTAGAAATACAGATATAAAAATCATTTATAGGTTTTTTTCTTTCATTATATATTTCATCTAATCTTTTAGCTCAATAATCAAAGCTATGCTTAAGGTTATTATCGGGTTTATTATATAATAGATGTAATAAAGCTATTTGACTTTGTTTTCAGTGTCTTGCAGCAATAGAAACTATAACTAATGAATTAATAATTAAATTAATCTGTTCTTTTTTTCAGAAAAATAAATCCCTATGTTGTTTAATAATATTTATAAATTTACGTATATTTACTATATTCTCAATAGTCAAAACAATATGATTAGAATCATTACTTTTATTATATTGGGAAGTTTCTACTTTAACATCTAATTTATTCAAATATCCAACAATATCCTTAAATAAACTGCTATTATCCAAGGTATCTTTTTGCTCTAGCCGTATTACAGGTATAAACCATATACCTTTTTGGTTATCTCTAATTTTGATAGTAAAGTTGCCATCTCCGAGTAGGAATCCTAGTATAAATAATATGCCTAATGGTTTATCATTCCCATATGCTTTTATTTGATTAAGGTCTGTGTCTATGTGTGTGTCTGTGTCACCTATGACTGCACATATTTTATCCTTAAGGTTTATCTTTTTAACTGGCAGGTTAACCAAACTATAGGCTAAGTTTATAATTTTAACCTGGATAACCTTTGACATATTAGGTTTTTTATTTAGATGGTATATTTCATTGAGTCTTATTAAACCCCTGTACTTATCACCATAAACTAAGTGTAAATAGGGAATTAATTTGTTAATGATAAAATCTCAATCCCTACTTAGTAGTCTAATATGAAAAAATTTGGAGGATTCATTTACAGATATAGCAAATTTTAAACTTTTATCTAAAGTTAACCATAAAAAAATAAAAAATTCTAAACTAGAATCACTTGCGTTTTGACTAATGTATACAGTAGGACGAAAAGTAGTAGTATTAACATTAGGAAAATAGCCTCCAACATGTCCCTCAGCTTGAAACACACCGTTAACTAATTCTTTAAAATCCTTAAAAAATTTTGCATCTTTTAGACCCTTGTTATTGATAATAGTTTTCTTAATAGATTCTATTAAATTAAGTAGTTCTAATTTTGTAATTTCTTTCTTTTGATTATTGATCGTGATAAAACCTTTTTCTTTTTCACTTATATTTATCTTTTCTTTATGATCTGATAAATTGTTTTCATTATTATATTTAGCCATATTAAATTTATCTTCCGTCATTAGTTTAACACAATAACTTTTTATAGCGGGATACACATATGCTTTTCATATGTTTGCTCTGCCATACCAAATATCATAGGTAGGTAAGCAAGAAACACAAAATATTTGTTTTCATCGCAGGGGGAGTTTGCATAGGATTAGCCATTACATAGTTTTCACTATCTCCTAAAAGGTTAGGCATAAAGAACACAAACACTGATAATATTAAAATAAAGATAAAAATGGTTATTAAATCTTTAAATATAAAATAAGGGGCAAATGGTAATCTATCATAATTACCTGAAACACCCAAAGGATTACCTGAACCTGCACTATCGTGTAGTGCGATTAAATGCATTAAAGCTAATGCAGCTAATATAAAAGGTAAAACAAAATGTAATGCAAAAAATCTATTTAATGTGGCATTGTTTACACTGAAACCACCCCAGATAAACTCAACTATATCTTGTCCAACTCATGGTATGGCACTCATAAGGCTAGTTATAACTGTTGCACCTCATAGTGACATTTGACCATAAGGAAGCACGTACTGACTTTTTTGTTATCATATTAATAACAAACAAAATAACTTTAGTTTTTCGTATATTTTGTTAATCAAGTTTTGACTAATAAGTTTCGCCTGTGCATTAAGCAGCATTTCAGCCACCCGTTAATGATCCAGTCTGTCGCGATTATCTAGATAACCGACGATCTCTAATATAGAAAGTATTCATATATTGTTTGATCGTTTTCACTAACATTGCCAAAGAAATAATTAAACTTCTTCAATATTCCTATCGGATTATTCTACTTATTCTCTATTTCTTTCTAGAAATTGCATAGAGATTATTAACTAGTAGGACTATGATCTAACTCAAATTTTAAATTACTATTCACTAATAAATTCAACAATGTAACGTTTTTTTAAGATTCTTTTTTCTGTATTTAAAGCTCTTCTAACAGTTTTTTCGCTGCAATTAACAGCACCAGCTGTAGCCGATATGCTAAGATATTCTCCAAACACTGTACGGTCTAAATTATAAAGCCTAAAAGCCTTAGAATTTTTTTTCATGTTTAACATATCAGAAATAAAAACCTTAGGTCTAGCTAGTGCTTTAGCTCTAATTTTTTCTATTGTTTCTACTGACAAGCTTTTACCTTTGTTCAAGTTACCTATCTGACGGTTTACACTGTAATTAGTTTTCATTTTTAACCTGTCTATTTCAGTATGCTTATAACCAAAAGTAGAAGCAGCTTCGGTCAATATATTATAATTAGGCAACAGATGTCTCAAATAAAAATCCTCTCTGTCTATTAGTTTTTTATTATTTTCTTTAGTGACAACTTCAGGAAAAAGTTCTAATACTAAAAACGCAAAACTAGGTAATTTATATTTTTTGACTGCATGTTTTACTATTTTGCTACCTCTAAAATATAGCAAATGATTAGAAAATCTTGAATATAGCCTGTTTGTTGAAGCAGATCCAATATAGTAATCTAATGTTACCTTGTTTAATATTAAATAAAAACCGCTAAGACCCCTAGTTTCTGATAATATTGTTTTTCTTGTTGTATCCAAGTCTACATTTTCATATGTGAATACAGGGTCTAGTACTTTTTCTTTCAAAAAATTATCTAATTTTTCCGAGTTGTGATTAGTTTTGTTACTAACTAATGAAGTACTAGAACTATATCTTTTTTGTATTAGTACAAAGGTATTTCTTTTATATAGTGTATAATTGTTTAAGTTTTTTGAGTTAGATCATTTTGGGCTACTTTTATAACCCAGAAAGGCAGTCGCCATCATTAATATAAAGATAACTGTACCTATTGTTCAAACTAATGTTCTAGGAGCTTTATATGACCCGTAGTATAATCCTCTTCCTATGTGTAAGTAAACTATAAAAAAGAATGCAGATGCTGTATTTGAATGTAAATATCTTAATAATCATCCATTGTTTACATCACGCATTATATGTTCTACTGAGTTAAATGCTTCTGTAACATTAGCATTGTAATGCATTGCTAGTGTTACTCCTGTAATTATTTGTATTACTAAACAAAAGGCTAACAGTGAACCAAAATTTCATAAGAAACTTATGTTTGATGGTTGTGGAGAGTCTATTATGTATGAATTAACCAACTTTAATAAAGGATGACTTTTAAAGATTCTCATTTTAGATATTTATATGTTAATTTTAACATTACATAAAAATAATATATGTATTTAAATATAAAATACTTACCAAATATTGAAAACTTCTACATGTATCCTTCATTCTGATCAAACTTTGCTTGCGAAGCATGCTTCGCAAGACCTAATACTATAAGTTGAGTTATAACATACTGTTATCCTATTATATTTGATTTTTCACTTTATATTATTATATTATTATTATTTATTTTTTACGGTAGGGGGATTATTTGTATACGCTTTGTATCTTATTTGTAAATACGCTTCGTATTTTATACGTAAATAGATATGTATTATATCTTAATAGTTTATCTTGTATATAAGCCTTGCAAAACTTGTTGCACCTCAACAAGATGTAAACAAAATTTATTATATAGGTGTAGTTTATATACTACACCGGTGCAGTAGATTAGGCACACATAATATTATATTTGCTGGTTTGTGTTGCTTCTTTTACTTTTATTCCTTAGATATGCGTTGTTTCGCATAGCTACAACTAATTTTATCGGCTTTTTTCATGAACTCTTATTTGGTTTTCATGCGAAGCATGCGAAGCAACTATTATAGAAGCATCTGCACACCAATGACCCGTTATTAACAGCGCAAGGCGCAGATAAATATACTATGAAAATGACAGTGACTTTGAAAATGAAAACGAAAATTAAAATCAATATGATGCCTTGTTTCATGCTCCGCAAAAGCAAAACACCACGTCTCTTCTTTTCTCATTCCTTGAATGAGCAAGCAAAGATGAGCAATACTTTTGGATTTGCTTGCTCATGCATGCAAGCAAGCATGAGCAATGCTAGATACTACTCGGCTTTGTGTTTGCAACGCAACACAACTACTTGCGTTGCAACTAATAAAATTCACTTGTGCTTCGCAAGAAGCAATCATAATAAAAATTGATGCTCTTGCGGAGCATCAACAAGGAATTTTTCTGCGTTGTGTGGTTTACATAACAATAACCAAAATGTTATTGATCCTTTCACAGCTCCTATCCCTTGAGACTATATAAGAGATAAAGGTAAACCTTTACTTGCTGTTTTTAGTGTCAGGGATTTATACGATTTTAATCTATTCACTAGTAAAATTAAATCCATATAACCTATCAATGCATCCTATACTGTTTATATTAAATTTAGATATTGTGGTGACAGTTTTTGTATGTGTAGTAAACAGTTCGGCTTTGACTTTAATGAGATGAATCAACATGACAAAATTGCTTGATTATTTACTATTGTTAATAAGAAACTTGCTGATACACTTGATAGTTACAGTATGACTAACGAACAAATTGTTTACATACAACTTGCTTTTATGATGTTAAATGTTAAGCTTTTAGCCGACTTTGCTTTAGATGAAAACTCTTCTGTTAGCAAAACTATGGCTACTAAAGAAATTGATACTATTACTACTACAAGTAATATACCTGTATCTACAAGTGAAACGTCTTTAGGTTCATCCTTAAGGGTTGAGTTTATTAATAATTTAATTACGCATATACATGTGACTATTAAAAATGAATCCTTTAATTTTTTAGATAGGATTATGAGTCAATCTAAGTTTTTGATGATTGGAAAAGGTAAATCTACTAAACATAATGATAACATTACCTCTTTTGATAGCTCATTTAAATTCTATTTCATATACATTAATTCTAGTCATTACGTATTAGCTACTAAATATATCGATAACAATAAAGTTCTTAAAATAAGCTATTTATTGAACGGTGTAGTAGATAACGTTATAACTGATACGTTGTTATCAGATAACATAGTATCTAGAGTGAATGGTAACACAGAATATCTAATAGAAAATAACAATGTTATCCATTCTAAACAATCACTTATGATTAGACCTATTAGCAAACCTAATATAACTCTTATATCAAGAGAAGACTTTAACATAGGAGTTATTGATTTAGAAACCTTTAAAGATACTGATGATATAACCAAAGTTTATGCTGCAGGGTTTAGGACCAATCTAGCAAAATAACCTGTCCTTTATTATTTAAGCCCTGAGCAAGATCCTAAGGATTTAATCTATAGTCTAATTAATGAGTTGTTTAGAAGTAAATATAATAATACCACTTTTTACTGTCATAACCTTGGTCGATATGACTCTGTATACATAATTAATGCTTTATATTATCATAATGATAGATGTGATAAGAAAGAAATCATTGACACTAAATACAATATGACTTATATCTTTAACGATAAAGATATTATAAAAATAACCATTACTAAAAAAATAACAATAAGTTTAAAGGATAAGGCTAAGGATAAGGTTAAAACTAAAGATAAGGATAAGGTTAAAACTAAGGTATCTGAAGCTATAGGTACTCCCTCTCGGAGAATAGCAAGACTGGAAATTCGAGACAGTATATCTCTATTAAACAGTAGTTTAGACGCATTAGCTAAAAGTTATGCAGTTAAAACACAAAAGTTTTTCCTTACAATTTTGCTTTACGTAGCAATCTGTATTATGTCGGTAATACACCCGATAAACGCTACTTTAAATCTAACGTTAATCAGTCAATGTATGACAGTTTAATTTCATCAAAGTGATCTTTTAAAGATGAAACTGTTAAATATTTACAGGGGGATTTAAATAGCCTATACGAAGTAATAATCAAAGCTAATAAACAAGTATTTATAGATTATGAAGTAAACATGATGGATAGTTTAACTATATCCGGATTAGCCCTTAAAATATTTAGAAAAAATTACTATCAAAGCAACATACCCCTTATTAATAAGACTAGTATGTACAGAGATATTAAGCAAGGTTATTACGGAGCTATAACTAAAGTATACAAACCATACGGAGAAAAATTATATTACTATGACGTAAATTCATTATATCCATATGTTGCGTTACAGGATTTACCAGGAATAGTATGTAGTAAAGAAACCTTTATGGATGCTTCGCAAGATGCTTCTTCATCCCATTTGCTTCGCAAGGGATGAGACAAGTCGATAAAAGGTTTGTTTGGATTTTATTACTGTTCAATAGAATCACCTAAAGACAGCTCTTCTACCTGTTAGAGATATAAATAGGTTGCGATTACCTTTATATAAGTAAGTTTAATTACAACTTATGTTACCACATGGGTTCTTTATCCCTTGTATCCACCTTTCACAAGATGGTTCAGACTATTTCATCATTTTTATTTGTTTTCTATATTGAGAGGTCGCGAGATTTGTAAAAAAAAATTAGATGCAATATATTTGCATTGTCATGCTTTGTAATATAAATAAGTTAAATTTCTATATATGCTTGGAAAAACCCTAGAGCTGTATATAATAGCCTAGTATTTAACTACTACTTACTGATCCCTTTAGACCATAAGATCCAATACGTATTGTAGATTTTACTTTAGTGTATTGCAAATTAGATTTTGCATAACCCCTTAGAAGAACTGCCGATAAACCTTTAAAAGAAGAATCCATGTTTTTTATATTACCTTTATACCTAAGTTTAAATAGAGATCTATCGGCTCTATTACGTTTAGTTAATCTACCCGCTACCTCTAATCTTATACCACTTACAGACTTATTTCTAATAGATCTTAAAATAGTGTTTAATATAAATAACGGATAACTACGATAGGCTAAACTTTGAGGTTCAGATGATTTAAAATCTTTTAGTTTAGATATAGAATCTTTAGGATCCATATTTAACAATGACCGTTCCAATAGATCATTAAATTGCGATTTAATATTGGATCTCAAACTTATAGCATTATCCGTTCCATGATCAACTTTTAAATTTTGAAGCTTCCTTTTTCTGTTATAAATCTGTTCGTATAAAGCTGCTCTATCAATGAAGGGTAATTTAAGCATTAATAAAGAAGTTCTCAATACTCTTAATAACCTATTTTTTCTATTTTTTATTTTTGTAACTAAAGTTTCTGAAAAAATATAGCTGTTAAGGTATAGATATTTTAAATTTACCAGATTAAATTCTACTTGTTTATTATAGACCCTAGTTACTAAACTAGTTAAAGGTAAAAGATATGTTTTTTCAAATTTACGTTCATTAAAAGATATTAACTGCCAAAGATAAATAGATAGTATTTCCTTACGTAGAGACCTGGTAACATAATGTTTCAAATAACTTGTTTCATAATTTTTGAACTTATTATTTGCCTTTGCCTTATTGTTGAATGAAGAAAATAATAAATCAAGCGTTTTTCAAACTATTTTTTTTTGCTTATTAACTTTTGATTTAATCTTTAAGCTTTTTTTTTTTATTATATTTAGCCGCCTTCTATTAGGAAGGAAGTTTTTTATTTTTACTATATTAAATATTTTATTAAAATAATATTTTTTTTGTCTATTATAAACATATATAGTAACAATCACTTTGTCGTTTGTATGTTTCAATTCTGCTCTACTAATTAGTATCCTATTAGTTGATAATCTTCTACCTCTTATACGCAAACGTCGAGATTTTATTTTTTTTTCTAGTTTACGGCTATAAAAGTTAAAATAACTTTTTACTAGTTTAAGTGTAACTTTGTCTAAAGTGGGTAATAACTTAACTGTGTTATTATTATATACGTAGATACTATTAAATCACTCCTTATTTGCAGGCGGATAGTGTCTAGGTTTCCCTATATAATTATAGTTATTATATTCTGACTTTACCTCTCGTATTTTGTCTTTTTTTAACCTTGCATTAAACACGTTTAACATATCGGTAGAGCTATTATAAATATTAGTTATATGCTTAGAAACTGATAATTCACTTTTTGATGCAACATATACAAATAAATTAGGCTTAGGTATGTTATCTATTGCATTAAAATTAAAAATATAGTCTACATATCTTCTTTTTTTTTTATCATTATCATTTCATCATTTATCTGGCCATAAGCGTTTTATAAACATTTGTGTTTTAATATTAGCATTAAAACCATAGTGATGGTACAACTTACTACCATCAGTTTCATATATAATATTAACAATTGGTTTACCTGGGTTAGAATAGTCAGCTCTAACTATCTCTATTTTTTTCCCTTCATTAACTTTTAAACTCGTTTTATTTTTACTAGTGGAGACAGATCTAGCTTGTACTCCATATGTATCTATATACCTTCTATTAGTATTAGGCACTTGACGTATAGGATCAAATCAGAGGTATAAATAAATATTTATATTTTTATTATTATTATTATGACCATACAATATTATGATCCGATGTACTATGTTACGCACATCTAAAGGACCACAATCACCGAATCTTCAATCCTGAATAGTTTTACCAAAATTCCCAATGCGCGCACCTTTAATTTTAATATTACCATAATAACGGGTGTAAGGATCCATAAACTTATTTAACTTCCGTGTAATATTCTGAGCGTTTATATCATTACGAGGGATATATATATATATTTGTTTAAATTTAAATTGTTTATATTTAATTGGTCTAAATTTGAAATTATTAGAATTATATAAATTATATGTATTATAACTAGCAAATAAATTGTTAATTAAACTTCTATATAAAGAAAGAAAAGATGAAAGGAAAGATGATTCACAATAACTATTTAAGTAAGTATCGCGAAAATTACTAGGACACTTAGCTCAAGCTAAAACAGAAAAGTTTATAATTTTATGTTTAGGTATACTGATGCTTTGCCTATGCTCCGCATGCTCCGCATCAACCATATAAAGGTTATTATTTTTTAATTGTGATTCCTCAAGTGAAGAGCCACTAGATGAACCAGACCCAGATCATGAATCATTATTATCTCGTCAAAGGCTTACAACAATTATATTGTCAGTATAGTCAGGTGTAATATCTGGCTTTTTTTTTTCTAGACTATCCTTTATAAATAGAACTAGCTCTCTAAGTCCTTTAAGTCCATGTATATCACAGGTAAAATTAAAATTTTCCTGATAAAATATACCATGGTCAATTAGACCAGAAGTATTATAAAAAAGGTAAATATGACTTTGAAACTTTGTATTATAATGATGTTTTAAAAGAAAATCAGATACATCTAGAAAATCAGATTGATCTAGAAGGAGTTTATAGCCAAAATGAATAGATTTATCTACATTGTCCACCGAAAATATCAGATTAATTTTGCCAAAAGGTCAAGCTTGATGGTTGTTACTATGATTTGCCTTACGACATACAGAAGTAGATATATGCCTAAAATTATTTGTCTTAAAACTATTCATGGACACTTGTGTTACAGTGGAAAACTTTAGACGCTTAGCTACTGATCCTATAAGAAATGAATAATTATTTATGTAAGGTAATTTGTATGTGTTGTTGTATGTAATTAGAAAAATTTTTTTTTGTTGCATGATTTTTGATATAGATAGGACTTTATGGTTATATAACCTTCCTTTTGTTGTTAGCTTAATCTTTAGATCCATCTTACTTTTGTTAGATGCTTATTCAGCTTATCAACTAATAATAAAAATAGATACATAGATTAGTTATGTTTCATCAATTTTATATAAATAAAATTAATTATTATACTCATTAATATGTTTACGTAATACCATTTATTGGTATGTAAACATACTAACGCCTTGTTTAATAAAAACAAAGAAATAAATAAAGAAAACATTTAAAAATGCCGAGCATGATTTAAAAGTTATTGCTAGCAATGCTCACCTTCTAGTCGTTGAACGTTCTTACTTATTATATATTGCTTAAGTAAGCTCCGCTTCAAATATACTTAATTTTGATAAGTTTTTCTTGAAGTTTGCCCGGTTTCTACCAATGATAAGTTTTTTTTAATTTTAATTTTGATTTTGACTTATACATAGGAGGACTAACATTAATCCTAAATATTTGTGTATAACACTTTTTGCAAGGTGTTATACGCTTAGTAGTGTATTAGCTATTTAAACTATTATTTAAACTATTTAAACAATTTATAGATTTCTTGTTTTGTTTTGTTTGTTTTGTTTTCTTTTCTTTTCTTGTGCGACCTTTGCCATAACAAAATGAGAAATAGAGAAAAAGATAAGAAAAACAGAGTAAGAGCAAATGCAGGCAAAAACCATAAAAATATGAGGAGTAATCTCAGAAGAAAATTAGGATAAATTTGGTTTGTTAAAATTAGCACATATACACAACCTAAAACGATTATACAAAAAGTAAGAAAAAGCTTTATAAAATTTAAACTGTATATTTAAGGACTAAAAAAGTGATATTTCGCAATAAACAAAAGTTTATTATTAGTATATGTGCAAATAAGTAATATTATACGCTTAAAGGGACAGAATAAATTAAAGTTGTTGCTGAGTAATGTAAACCGTCTAGCACAGGGGCAGGATATATACCTAAGACTACTGTAAATAAAACCAAGGTTAGTAAGATATAAAATTCACGTTGGTTAAGATCAGATATATTTACAATAAAAAACTTAGAATATGAGCCAGCAAAGGCTATTCTATTAAACATATATATAGTATAAGCAGCCGAAAAAATAATAGAGGAACTAGCTAAAGCACCCAGTATAGGTAATCTTTCAAATGCTCCATATAGCGATAAGAATTCACCTACAAAGTTTAAAGTAAGAGGTACACCACAATTACCTAAACACAAGATAAATAGGATAATGGAAAAGATAGGCATCATTTGAGCTATACCTCTGTAATAGGTTATTAACCTAGTAGAACACCTGTCATATAACACACCCCCTGCACAAATAAATAGCCCCGAAGAAACAAATCCATGAGCTAATCCTAATGCTATGCCACCTTCTATACCTTGTATTGTATTACTGAAAACACCCATAAGGTACACAGCAGCATGTGAAATGGATGAATAAGCAATAAGCTCTTTGATATCTATCGTTCTTAACGTGCTAATACTGGCATACACAATGGTGATAACACCAATTAAATAAATTAAAAGAGTATAGTTTATATAAGCTTTTGGTAGTAGAGGTAATATTAAGCGAAGTATACCATACAAACTTAATTTTAACACTATACCGGCTAATATAATACTACCGCTTAAGGGTGATTCAACGTGAGCTTTTAATAATCAAGTATTCAAAAATATGGTTGGTGTTTTAATTGCAAATGCTATAGTAATACCCATAAGTAAAAACAACTGAGTATAATAATTAAAATTTGTTTTATACAAAGCATCAAAATCAGTAGTTCCTGTTATTGAAGACATTGTAACAATAGATAATAATAGAAATAAGGAACCTAATAGTGTATATAAAAATAAATAAAAACTAGCTCTTACTCTATTACTTGAACCAAATGATCCTATCAGTATAAACAAAGGAGGTAGAATACTTTCAAAAAATATGTAAAATAATAAAATATCTAGAACTAAAAACACTGATAATAAAAGTGTTTCTAATAACAATATGGTTATTAGAAATGTTTTTAAATTGTGTGATATGGATGTTCAGTTTGACAATAATGAAACAGGCATTATTATTGTTGTAAGTAAAACAAAATATATAGATAGGCCATCCACACCTAAATAAAAATTAAAATAGCTTATCTCATGGTATTGTTGCACAAACTGAAATTGATTACTACTAAAATCATACAATGCGAATATTATTAAAGATACTAATAAAGTAGATATTGATATACTTAAGGCAATAGATTTAAGTTGTCTACTGTTACAATCCGGAAGTGCATTAAAATCCGTAATAGCAATAGTTTTATTACGGTACATATTTGTCGATATAAGAAACACACCTATTAAAGGTATCAATAACAGAAAAACTATTATCATGTAAAAAAAAACAAAATAAAAGAGAAAACTGTAATAAATTTACCACCCTATCTCCTTTTTTATCTAACAAACTAGGTCATATATAATGTATAGCTTTATATAACTTGTTTTTCTTGTCATATATATACATATAGATATCTTTCTATAAGTAGAGATAAAGAGATCTATATATTTATATAAATCTAAGAGATATTAGTAATAAAAACTTGTTATATTATAGCATTGATTATTGTTATTATGCCAGCGCACACACTTTTAAACCTATAATATATACTTAAACTAGTACAAGTTAAATGCTATGTGATGAGATGGATGCACTTGTTTCTTCTTTTGCATGCAAAATAAGAAACAAGTAACAAAAAAACAATAAATAAGTAACAAGAAACAAGAAAAAAGCAACTAAAAACCCAAAACGAGAGCAATAATGAATTTATTCATAGCTAACAATGGTCGTGGTAAATAGGCATGTATTTGTGTCAATAGTATATGGTTATTAGGTTAGTATCACCAAGTTAATACTTATAGTAAGTTACCTTAAACCAATAATTAAGTGATAGATGCTTGGCAATGCTTCGCAATGCTTCACAACCACCGTCGCTATAAGAATATTATAGTCATGGTAAATTAAATTCATTATACTGAGTCACTAAACATGAAATGAGACAATATAAACAGAGGATCACTTGGCTTTATACTCTATAACAAATATGTTAGCCTAAAATACACGTTATTTAGGTTAAATACTGGCGAAGCATATTATTTTATACAAAACCATATTCTGTAAACCGAACTTTGTTATGCCTTTCTATATATCTAGTCCTAATAATCTATAGTTTCTATAATATTAATGATAAAATGAAACAAGGATGGATACCCTGGTTTGAACAGGGTACTCACTGTTCCACAAACAGTTGCTCTACCAGTTGAACTATAACCACCTATATTATTTAGATAGACAAATCTATATGATTACATTAGTTAATAGGATGCCGCCCCTCCTGAGATCTATTGCTTATGTTTTTATTTTCGTTGTAGTATAATCAATATACTACAATCAATATAAAGATAAGAAAATAAATATACGCGGCATCATGTGGGTGACCACCGTATATTACACCCTCCTTTCCTTTGTAATACGGCAAATTAACTCGGTCTTAGCTCATATGGTAAAAACAAGTAAAAAAGGATCTCTTTTTGTTTACAACTTGTTTCGCCTGTGAAGCCTTAATAGACTCACTATTATTATGAGCTATCCATACAGACAGACCCTTTTAAGACTGGTCAGATGTGTAAATCAACCATTTCTGTTGTGGTACCAGTAAACTCGGGTAAAGCTTATAATTATATAACTGCTATTTATTGATTTGAGAATACCGCCCCTCCTTAAATCTATTACTTATATCCAACGGGTAGCTAAAATAAGATGACTACAATCCTAGTTTTAAAACAAAGTAGATAAATATACGCGGTATCCTGTGAGTGACCACCATATATTACACTCTCCTTTTTAATAAGTCAACAAATCTATTCTTATTTTATCTCACTACATAACGTTATTATTATAACATTAAATAAAAAGTAACAAGTTCTTAAATCCAGTAGTTATAAGATGAAACCTATAGGGTATCTGTAACCCTATACAGAAAGTGACAACAGTAACTAAAGAAATAATAAGGTAATTAGTAAACCAGGTAACAAATAAAGAACATTATACATTTAATGACAGGGGATATATAAGCAACAGATTATATTAAAGTTGTTTCTGATTAATGTAAACCCTATAATACGGGGTAAAAATTAGGCAGAGGTAGTGTTAATAAATAATATCAATACAATACCTATAATAAGACTGAAAATGTAAATGGCAATACAGATAAGCGCAAATATAAATAATAAACGATAAATTGAGTTATTGTTTTCTCCAGATTTATTAGAAATAATATATCACATAGATATAAATATATAAGCAGAGTAAAGATAAATAATTATTATCTTATGTAAATCCCTAATATTAGTAACTTTTGTTATTTCATATGTTGTGTTTACAACATATGATACAAATAAGTAAACTAAAACTAGAGATAAAAACAAATAAAAACAAGTTTTCACCCAGTGAAAAAAACTTGTATTAAAGTATCAATTATATATTATAATGATTATAATTGAAAACATTATAACAATTTGTAATAACATATATCAATATAATGATATATCATGTAGCAATAAATAGATTTGCATATTATGTAGGGATAATATGTATATATAAAATAACAGTGCTTCTATAGACAGAATGGTTATTGTATATGTTTTTAAATATTGTGGTTTCGAATCTAAAGTTAACAATAAAAAAACAAGTCTTATTGTTATTATAAATAAAACGAATCAATCAGGTTTGGATAAAGTAAGAATTAATATAACAAATAAATTGCATACTAATGTACTTAAACTAACAGATTCAATAAGTTTAATCTCAGAAAACGAAAGAACACCATTATATCTATATATTATTGTAACAATAACGAATATACCTGTTAAAGGTATCACTATTAACAACATTTCTTGGATTAATAATTCTTGCAATAACATAAGTTGTTTGTTATCTATGTTGTTTTCAAGCTTTATAACTCTCTAATCTAGTTATCATGTCTTTGATGCTACTAGTTTCATAGTTCTTATGTCTAAATTCACCATTAGTTTTTGCTAAATATGCATTAACATGAGAATTATCTTTTGTAATTGATTCATAAAAAGCTTTTTTATGAATTAAATTAGAAACTTCTTTTGTAAGACTGTCAGAATTATCGTGATGTCACGACGGTTTGTCAGCGGGACACATATCAGTAAATATAAGTTGGAACATATCTAAACGGGCAAAACCTGATTGTGTGGTTACAATTTGATTATTTATGTCTGAACGATTTGCACCAAGGTGGCTCAGTATTAAATCATTAATATCCGCTGGAAAACTAGTTATAAGAGATGCAATGTCTATAGGTACACTTTGTAAGGGTAAACTCACAAAAGCATGAGGCTTAGGTGGACTATTTAACCCCCACTCTAGGGAGTTAAATGATCTGGCAAGAAGGGTTTGTAGTAAATCATAGTAGAACTGAGGTACTAATCAAGTATACCTTGATATAGCTTTAGCTTCCACTAATTGAACATACAATATGTATAGAAACAATCATGTAGCTATAACACTAACGATTGAACCTAAACTACTTACTAAGTTTCACCCTGCATACGCATCAGCGTAATCACTAATACGACGGGGCATACCTTGTAGACCTAAGAAATGTTGAGGGAAAAATGTCACATTCACTCCTGTAAATAATAACCAGAAATGTGCTTTACCTCATGATCTGTTATAGTCTAGACCTAGTATTTTAGGTATTCAGAAGTATCATGCACTGTATAGTGCAAACACAGCTCCCATACTTAACACATAATGAAAATGCAACTTATTTAAGGTAATTTATATAAGTTGTGGACTATATCTTTACCAGTAATAAATATACTAGTTATCTTTACATAATAGATGTTTATTAACAAAAGGAACCTTATATCATAAGGGATTTTCATATTTAATTCAATCTATTACAAAGTCTGAATATATCTTATGCTCTATACTATGTTTAGGAAATGTTTTATATTTTCTAATTGCTATAAAGGGTTTAATTTTAGTAACCCTATAAAACTTAATATCACAATATAGTCTATTATGCATAAAATAATCATATATAAAGAGCATATTATTAACGTTTTGAAATTTAAATGCAATAGATGTGAAGTTTTTAAGACCAGCAGAGCCAGAAGATTTTTTGCGCACAATAATTGACGGTTTACAATTTAATATGGTATTCTCAAAGTTTAATTTAGACGTATATTCATTATATTGGAATTCTAGATTACATTGTATTCTATTACCAGCATAATTGAATACTATGCTACCGTCAGTATCTACTAAACCTGCTAAATACGGATCATATAAGCCAATGCTATAATGGGCTTCAATGCAGTTTACATTAAATAATAGACATGCCTCTTTAAAAGCAGGTACCTTAAGTCTTATTAAGCCATTAACATTTTTAATAATATGCATCATATCCTCTTTAGTAGATACTACATATGTAGAATAAGGTTTTTTTTTATCCGCTCTAATTCTACCAATATGTAAAAAATCTTGAATACGTGTTAATATTCTCATATCTCTGTTATGTAGTTTAATTGTAATTTGTTTTAAAACTCTTTTATTTTGATCCAATCTGATATCAAAATTGCCATCTCCATCCATTATACCTGCAAATCAATTTCAAAATTTATCCTCTTCAAGATCTGGTAACTGACGTGTAGTCTCTGAGAATCCTTTACAGTTTTCTGCTGATTGTATAACCATAAGTTTAGTTGTGCTCAACTTCGTTAGCACATCACTTATTGTAGTATTGTTATTTTGACTATTTAAAAGATTGAGATTAATCTTACTGACATCTAATTTATAAAGATAAAACGTATAAATAAATAGTAAACAATACACAAATGATATAGTTTCCAGCATATAGTCAGTTGCAAAATAATTCTTACTAGAAGATGAATTATTTAGGCCCATTTGAGCTACGACGTAGTACGTATCGTGGAATGCTGTGTCTAAGGACGCGTTGGCCAATACTACCCCACTTACGAATAATTGTTCATTAATCTATTAATCTTACATAACTAAATATATGCCCTTTATAAACACCAGCTATATTAGCATATTTATTAACAACACTATGATTTATCTTAAATGTTCTTTGAACATCCATGACTCCATCATATTTACCAATAAAGTTTTTATTTATATCATATAGAAAAACTGCTTTTTTAATATAGCTTTTGTTATTAATTTCCAATATCAATCTGTCACGTTCCTTTTCAGAATTAATTGAAGGTGTATCACTTAAATTATAAGGTATATTACTTAAAAATCATTCACCTCTAAATATTATTTGTTGTTTGATAACATCAACTATGGTAGCATGATTTAATTAATTTAGCTAAAAGTTTTACTGAAGAAAAAACAAATAACAATTCCTTAAAAGAATTGTAAACATATACAGGATAAGCTGATTTAGCTTCACTCATTGTTACTTTACTTTCAAGTGAATGACTTTTATTGTAAAAAGGATTATTTACACCTGTTAAAGCTTTTGCTATTAAGGATTTAGTTAAGTCAGAGTGTGTTCTATTTTTAGCTAATACAGAAAGTAAAATTTTAGTTTCTTCTGTGTGTTTATAACCTAAAGAAGAGTAACCTTGTTTCAATACATTATAATAAGGCTTAAGTGATGTAATGTAATAAGTTTCTCTGATTGCTAAAGACTCGAGTTCAACGTACTCCAATATTAAAACAGTAAAATTTGATTGGTCATATTTAAGTAAAGCACTTGTAATTGGCATATTAACATTTTGTTTACTTTTCAAATAGGCATTGTTAAGATAATTTTTCATTCTAGAAGCTAGATTTATAGAGCTTCCTACATAAGTGTGACCATTTATGCTATTTACCAAAAAATAAACCCCTGATTTTTCTTTTTCCTGTTTTAACAATTGAACTCTGTCTTTGTTTAAGTTGTAAACCTTTACAGGTTTTAAATTTTGTATTGTAAGGTTTAAATCGAAATTATTATAGTTAAAGCAAGTATTAGAAAAACTTAAAATGTAACAATTTAAATAGATTAATGAACGGTTTATTACACGGACTATATCTTCATAAACCGAAATATATGGATCACGTTTAGTCTCTGAGGTGCCTACTAAGACATTATAAAATAAAAATGTCTGTTGGTTACCTGCTGATTGTTCAAGATTATACATTATTACTGGAATTAATAGATTAATACCTAGTAGAATAATTGTCAGAAGTTTCCAGCATATGGTGATCTTTAATGGGAGAGCTAAGTGGTTTATTAACCCTCCAAGTGTAAACAAGAACACAAACCCTAGTGCAAATAGCATAAAAGGTGTTAATAAAAATGATCCTCCATAACATGTAGCTCGGGGTAAGGCCTTCGATCATTTCAGATCTAGTTGGCTTTGTGTTTCACAAAAACAGTGATAGATATCTATATATTTTTGCTTAAGTACTTGTTTAAGGCACTGTCTATTACTAGTAACCCGGACCATTCCTTCAAATTTCATATTATATAATAATTTGATGCGAAGCTATAAATATATAACTTAGAAACAAGCATGGCGTCTGGCCTCTACGCTTTTAGATATAATACATATATATATATTATATTCCATAGATGTTTAATCTACTGAATTACACTTTCGTGTAACCACTTAGTTCGACGATAATCCTTAGTAATTTTTATTTTCATTTTAGGATGTCTCTCGAGTTTGCCATGTTAGCAAAAGGTAATCGAAATTAACTATTAATGGAGTGAAAACTATTTTTTTCCTAATAACTTATATTTCATAGAGCTATGCATGTAAGGTAAAAGATGGCAGAGATTTTTCTTTATAGATTTACTTTTTATATAAACAATGGGATAACTTCTTTGTGTATGTATATTACACTCGAGGTTAAACTTAACTATTAAAATATTAATAATAAAAACCACTTGTTTTACTGTAAAAGATTCTGTTTGAATCCTTACCCCGCTATTATAGGTACCATCTCCCATTATTCAATGCGCTATAGCTTCTCAAGTTAACAAATTGTATAAGTCAGATGGAAGTGTTTTTTTTCCGTTTACATAAAAAAGATCATATAGTTCTGTAATACAAGGTAAAGTTCTAGTTGTGAAAGCTATACCTCTGTGGTCTTTTTTGTGTACTATACTGTTAGTAAAATAAGGACCCTTGCTACAATAATGACTTAGTTTAAAAAATACAAAGTAGAAATATTCTTTATGTTTTATGCTTTGTTTAAAAAACAATCTCGCATTACTTTTATTAGATTTACTTAAATTAGCATCTGATAATATAATACCTATAAAAATAGGCAGGAGATTAATAGGTATTTTAATAGATTTTCTCTCTAAAGCAGAGAAACGTGGAAAACCTACCGTAGAAGATAGATTAGTACCGTATACTACTATTGCTTTAGATTTTACAGTCAAAGATTCTTTACCTTTGCATTTGGTCACATAAGTCTTACTAAAGGACTTCGACAACCAACTGAATATTTTTATACCAGTGGGTACAGCTATAATTAATGTGGCGGCTGTAAAGTAAGCTCTTGTCATAAAAATTTGGACAGTATCTTAATTTAATAAAAGTATTTATTAAACTTCTTGCGTACTTGTCTCTGAGGATCCTTTAGTTGCAATACTTTTAATTTTAGTTACACCCTTTACTTCTAAATGTCGACCATTAGTTATCATAATATATACTTTTCTAAATTTTAGATAGTTTATATATTTACCAGCAAACACATTGAAATTGTCAAAGTAATCAATGAACAAATTTGCGGTCTTAAACCCTGTACTTTTGTAACATCATATTCCACTGCTATACTGAGAAAGATTACCCATTTTAACAGTTTCGTATAAAAGCTTTAAAGGTACAAGATCATACTGTTTTATAGAAAACTCTAATCTAACGCTATATCCCGTTTTATGTGTTTTGCTTGTTACAACACTTATATGAAAACAACCATCAGCTTGGGTAAACCCGGCTAATCAATGATTGTCTAATACTACGTTGTACGAAGGGGCTAATATAGTACAATTAAAATCTGCACTATAATCATGTTTAAGCAACTGCTCATATTTAGGTTTACTCACTAACTTACCATTTATTAAAAACAAAATATAGGATAGACCTGCTGCATTTTTGCAAACATATCTAACCGCTTTTTTGTCTTTAATTTTGTAGACATTACCATGTCCAACTCGCTTTTTCACATAATAAGCCAATGATATGTCATTGTGAGCAAATATTATAAACAATTGTTTTTTACCAAACCAACCATCTCCTTCTATTAAACCAGCTAAAAAATAACCAAATTCAGTGTCTGTTAGATTAGATTTATGTATAGGTACATGTTGAGATATTAAAGAGAGCTTAGTGTAACTGTTATATGTATTTTTAGTACTTGCCGTAGCTTTTGTACTAAAACCAAAGTTTCCTGCTGATTGTCCTGGCAGTTTATTCTGCTTCAAGTAGATTTTTCCTAACGTGATAAAAACGAGTGGACCACTTAATGTTTTTACAATTATTTCTTTATATATAAATATAATATAACAGGAGTTTCCAGCATACAGCAAGATTTTTACCGTGGACACAAATTTATCCACGTCTAGCCCCACTGAATACATATGGTGACTTCAAACCACAAAACCTAAGACACCAATGGACATCATGGCATATACCATACCAAGATACAAATATAATATAAAAGTAATTATTACTTTTGTATTATATTGGACCATCTCTTTTTCAACCTACTTGTAATTTTCTCAATCTTTTAAGAATTTATTTCAGTTTTTACTTAATAAACTATTTGGAGAAGCTAAATGAGCTTTTAAACTTCTAAGATTGTAATACTTGTTTAAAAGCTTTAACCTTTTTTGTTTAGCAGACTTAGAAGGATTGAGATTGAAATATTCAATAAGTCTGGATATATCATCTTTTCTGAAAACTGTTCATTTAAAGGCTCCTACTTTTACCATAGCATATATAGTACCTCCGTATAAGTTAACTAAGTCATCTAAAATAAATCTATTTTTTTGAGAGGCAGTAATAAATACCTGGTTAGATAGTATATTTATATAAATGCTTCCATCTGAATCAAAAAAACCAGATAACCAAGCGCTATCATATATTAAGATCTCACTTGGTTTTATTGGGATATTATATTTTCCACATATCTTTCCTAATTGCAATATACGGTTTGGGTTTCTTATATAACCATTTACATTTTCAATAAGAAATGTTAGACCTTTTTTGTGATGTAATCTGTACCTTAGTCAATTAACGTTGGGCTTTACTTTCACAGATCCTCCATATTTCTGTTTAATCAAATATAAACAATGTTTGTCGCGGGTTTCCATAACTATCTCTAAACTGGCATAGCCTTTTTTTGATAGTTGAAAACAGCCGTCTCCATCTATTACCCCTGCTAGTCATTGAGAAAATTTTTTATCGGATAATTTAATATCCTTTTTAGTTGAAAACAAACGTATGGCCTCTGAGATTCCTACTCACATGCTTAATCTTTTAGACAATGAAGTCCTAGATTTCAAGTATAACATATATACATTACTTGGTGCTTTGGTTATCGGCGGGTTGTTAATAGGGAACAATATTCCTTTTACAAACATTCTTACATTTTGTAGCTTTACCTTAATTATAGATAAAATATACACAAAAGTAGTTTGCATTTTAATTACTATTAATTTCCTGCGTATAGTTTGTTGCATTAAATTTTTATTTAAAGGGCCATCTTGACCGAATACGCTCTTATTTGAGCTAGCAGAGATAGTTGTACTAATTACACCAAAACCTGGTATGATTAATATATAACAATTATTTTGATTAATAAAGTAGTGTTAGTGCCATCTATTTTTAGATTAATACTCAAAAACTTCACCTGTGTTTGCAGATTTATATTCTTGTTAGGACTCTATCTTAAGTAGATATGTGTTATTGTACTTGTTCATAGTATTTTTCAATTTAGTTATATAATCAATACCTGATGAAGTTAGATGTCTTTTATTTTGAATTAAAACATAGGCTTTTCTTCATTTTAGGTAGTTAATATGTTTGCTAGACAACATATGGTATGTGTCAAAATAGTTAATAACATGTTTAGCTGAGCCAAAACTTGTAGAACCGTAATAATAGGTGTCTTGATCACTTCTATAACCAATATTTCCACCTAAAAAGTTTTTAATTAATATTAAAAGATAATTATCCTTCTGGTCAATTTGATAATTTAGCCTTACTTCAGTTCTATTATAACGGCTTATAAGTTTAATTTGGAAACTAGCATCTGCATCTGAAAACCCAGCTAATCAATGGTTATTTAAATTGTCATTTTTACTAATAGTAAAAGTAATAGTTTTACTAAAATCAAAATACTTATAGTGACCTAGTATGTTTTTATTAATTTGGTTGAATTTTGAATGTGATTTAAGTTTACCATTTATTAAAGTAATTACTTTTTCTAATCCTTTACTCGCTGCTACTACCAATAGAACAGCGTTTTTGTTTTTAACTTTTTGTATAGTACCATAGCCCAATTGTTTTTTTAAAAAATAGCCTAATGGTGCATCATTTATATTAAATACGATAACTAGTTGCTGTTTACTACTAAAATGACCATCCCCATCTATTAACCCGGCTAAATAATAACCCAATTGAGTGTCATTAAGGGGTCTTAAATGAGTAGGTATATATACAGGTACAAACTTTACATTTTCTTCTTCGCTGCGTATAGTCTCTGAGGTTCCAATAGAATTGTTACCTGCTGATTTACTTATCATGTTTAAGTTTGTTACTTTGTGACCTGATGTCGGGGAGTACTTAATCACTAAAATATAAGTGGTTCCAGCATACAGCAACGTTAAGAGGCTTATATATTTAACCTCTGGATGCTATTAAGTTTATTTAATTGGACTATAACCAAGACTAATAACACGTAAAACAAGGTATAATTAAATATACACTTTTAAAATGTGCTATCAAAAAGAGAAAATTATAATAATGAGCTTAAAGTGTCAACTAGTTCTTTAGCTGCTTCTAGCTCTTCATTAACTTCCTCCAGATACTCATGAAAGTTTTCCATGAAACCAAGCTCAACACCCTCGGACTCAGAGTCTGAGGCATCTTGTGCATCTGAGTGCCTCTTGTTGTGCTTGTCGTAATTTTTCTGAAGGTATTCTTTTTCTTTTGTAAGATCTTCTAATTCCTTTGTTGCTTCTGATAATTTTTCTTCTATTTCTTCTCTGGAACTAGTTTGTCCATGTTGAGTGTTTGATATATCATCAGGATTTTGAGAATTAGCTGTATTGTTTTCTTCACCTTGGTTTGTCTCAGTGTTTTCAGGCTCACTAGTAGCCAGAAGTAAACCATGCTGTTAAGTTAAATTAAATTAAATTAAATTAACCGGACTATATCTTTATCCCCTATTGTTTCACTTATTATTAAACTTAGTTCATGCTTTAGCCAAAGGATCTCCGGGTAAAGTAGAATAAGCTTTTAGGGATTTTAATTCATAATATTTATTTGTTAAAAATAATCTCTGTTTTTTATTAGAATAAGAGGGGTATATCAAAAGATAATTTTTAAAAAGTTCTATGTCATCTTTTGATTGTATAGATCACTTATAGTAACCATTTTGACCTTTATCAAGGTATACATTACCACTGAATACGTCTTTGAATGCTATAACATCAACTAATAATTTGTTAGTTACAGATATGGTTAATTGAGGTTGGTTATTTTTTATAGAATAGGTAATAGTACCATCTGCATCAAAAAACCCAGAGAATCATCCATTATTATTAGTAATTGCTGTAGGATATATAATTAGGATGTTTAGATTAGAACATATAGATACCAATTGCTTAACTCTTGATGTATGTCTAATTTTACCATTAATTCTATTAATTAATTCTACCATACCTTTTTTATTATGTAATCTGTACCTAAGAGCCTTTGTTCCAGATCTTAATTTTATAGACCCACCCAATTTTTGTTTAATAATAGCTAATGCATGTTCATCTTGTAATGACATAGTTATTTCACAACTAGGGTATCCTGATTTACTGAGTAGAAGAGATCCATCTCCATCAATAAGTCCTGCCAACCATTCATTTCAAGACTCATCATTATTAGTGAAACCTTGTTTAGAGGATAGTGGACGTGTAGTCTCTGAGGTTCCTACTAAGAAATTAAATCTTTTTGTTACCTGCTGATCGTCTTGTCATGCCTCATGTTTCCATAAAAACAATAAACATGCCATTAATAAAATTTTAACTTTATAGGGATATAGGTTTAGTTGTAACATTGTTACTATTATACCACTTATATATAAAGTATTTATTAGTCAATATATAGAGTCCCAGCATATAGTCCACATCATTAGATAAATTACTTTATCTAGGGGCCATCGTTGACCAAAAAACCAGAAAAGATGTTGATATAAAATAGGATCACCACCTCCTGCTGCTTCAAAAAAGGACGTATTAAAGTTTCTGTCGGTTAGTATCATAGTAATTCCCAATTTTTTTTTATTGATCTACTGGACTAAAATCCCATGACTTTTTATATAATGTATAATGCTATGTCTCAAAAACAAGTTAATTGTTTAAGGTAGATACTCAATATGTCTCCATATTGTTTGGACTATATTTTACTTATATAAGTTGTAAAATATGCCTAAATGATCTCAATTAAACTCTGATCTCTTATTATTCATTTTTGATTTAATTTCAATGATTGCTTTTATACCTTTGGGTGTATTATGCTCTTTTAGGTTAAAATAATTTAAAACCTTAACCCAATCCTTGTAATTCAAATGCTTACTAGAATATAATGGGTATTTTTTTAAATAATCAACTAAAGCTAAATTTCCTTTTAGATTTACAGTTCTAACTCTAAATTCAGGCTTAAGTCTAGTAACTCTAACTTCTTTAACCGTAGTATATAAAAAATCGGCTATTGATTTTAAAAATCCATGATTACTTTGCTTATTATGATCTATTTGTCATCATAAATGATGACATACTTCAAATTTACATTCTATTTTGGGTTGCGAAGCATGAACTGAACTAGTTGTAGTTCGTACCGCAAAGTGTCCATCTGCATCAATAAAGCCAGCGAATCAACTATTAGAACTTAGACAACTATGATCTAAGTTTTTTTTTTTCAATATTTAAGTTTAATCGATTATTTAACCAATCAATTAATCTATACAAGGCATAAATTCTAGGTGTTCTCATGTAACCATTTATTAAAGTAGCTAATAGCAGGATGCCCTCAAAGTTGTTTATTGTTAATATATAAGCATTAGCCCCTTTTTTCCTAGATAGAGATCCATGTTTTAGCTGTTTTTGTATAGTTAATGCTAATGGTAAATCTCTTAAATCAAAAACTATTTGTATTGAAGGGTAAATTAGCTTACCTTTAACTGATCTTTCCGAAGTTGGGACCACTATACAACCATCTCCTTCAATTAAGCCAGCTAGATAAGAGGCAAACTTTGGATTTAAATCATTAACCCTACCCTCAAAGGGTTCTATAACAAGGTTAGTATTATGACTTAAATAAGAAAAAAGTAAATTTTTATTTGAATAAATATGAGAGAATATGCAAAATGAGATTGTTATAAGACATACTATACAGCACATAAGTTTCGGCGTGTAGTCTCTGAGGATTCAAAAAAAACTAAAGTTTTCTTTTTCTTTGTCACCAGCTGATAAAGTTACGTTTAAATAATATAACTGTTTCCAGCATATAGCCGAATTTAGAGCCGGCAGAATTACTTTACCGGCTAGTACAGGTAGAGATAGTAAAAGTAGAACGGCCGTAATAACAACGGCTCAACCGAATAATGCCAATTTGTGTAGTCTAATACCAGGACTTCTCATATTTAGTATTGTAGTTATGACACCATTTAATCTACGGTCAATTGTAGTCTCCATAAGTGGACTATATATTCAGCGTACCCTAATACAGGGTACGGTGTCTAACGTGTAGTCTCTGAGGATCCTACTAAAACTATGAGCTTGTTGGTTTCCTGCTGATTGAACGTAGCCTATAAGATTTTTACTCTTTACAGTACTTATAAACACTAAGTTGTTCCAGCATATAGTTAGAATTTTTACATGAACCCCATACATATAATACTTGTATTTACATATATTTGCATATGTATCCATGATAAGCCTCACCTGTTTTAATATATTTAGTTAATGTTTTTTCATGTACACTCAAACCTTTGTTCCTATTCCTATAATGTTGTATATATTTACCTAAACTAGGTAATGTAATACTAGCTGTTAAACCATTGATATCTGTCATTAAGACTGGCTTGGACAAACTATTTCTTATTCTTATTAAACTTAACTCTATCAGCTTCTAGCATTAAAGTCACCTCCGACTGAGACATGTCCTTAATTTTAGCTTTTAAAGCCGGTTCCCTTAAAAAAAGATATTTACCTAAATAATAAGTACCATTGTTTAGGTGCTTAGTAAATGAAGTATGATGTACATTAAAGTTCCTTATAAAATCTACCTGTTGTGTTGAACTGTAATATAATATAGAGGCGTCTCTATTGTACATATAAAGACATTTGGCATTTGATCCACTAGGGTTATTTGCAAGCCTAATTGTATTTAGAGTAAACATGGGGTTTAGCAAATAATATTGCTCTAACACAACCTCTGATTTTTTTTTTTCATTGCTAAAAAAAGGAAATATCTCCAGAGAAAAGTTATTTAACTTTTCCTTATTTAGAAGAGGGATTAGTAAGCCTGTTCGTTTATGTGTAAAGTTAATGTAACCGTTCAATCTTAGAGCTAGCTCGGAAGATGAACCTACATATTTTTTACCTGTACTAACATGGGTAAATATATATATACCACATACTTTGTTTTTGCTGTGTGGTGTACCTATCTTGTCTTTAAGAATTTTTTTAGCTGTAGCCTTTCTATTTAAATTAGTTAAAACAAAGCTAGGAGTATTAAGTAGGTCCTTTAATTGTTCATCGGTTACAGTAATACCACAATAAGCCAGGATTTCATTAATTTTTTTAGCTGTGACAGTTTTCCCACTGTTAAGCTGTTCAAGTGCTATAACATGACTACGCTTATTAGGACCAGTCCTGCCTAGAATCTTCTTTCATTTTTCATCTATTTTTAATTTATCACTGTGTTCAGTGTCATTACTTATTCTAGGTTTATGCTTACTAGATTCATTATAGTTGTGTTTAGGTTTATTTGTACTGAAATAACTTTTGTTTATATTTAGTGTGAGGCTGGTTGAGTTTATAAAAACAAGTACGTTCCGGTTTAAATTCATAGCTCCTAATAAACTACTTACACCTGAAAGATGTAAAGCAAAAATGGCTAGATCTACACTAGGTCCACTATGACTTTGTATTCCTGAAAGAGGAGGGTAGCAAAATTGTTGGTAACTTCATTTTACTTTTTCATTTGCATTTGCTTAGAAAATGAGAAAATGAGAAAAAAAACTATCGTTACACTCAATAAATTTCTTTATTGTTCGGACTATACCTTCATCTTAATAATATTATACATTAATTAAAGCTTAGCTGTATGTTTAGACGATTTCCAATAGGTTTTTTCTGAGTTTCCTAACCATATCTCTTATTTTATGTAATTTATCATAATCACCTTTATTGTTATTATATGATCTAGCTCATATTCTATACTCTAAAGATTTTACTCCCTTCATCGTATCCTTGAAATAAACAATTGTGTTTTCAATGGCTCTAGAATTGGTTGTATCTAAAATATAATGATTATGGATTTCTTTATACCTAACAGGATTAGCTATATGTAGTGTTAAACCTATTGCTTTTAAAACTAACTCGTCTAATTTTTGAGTTAAGCCAAAACCATGTACTATTCTTTTTGAATCTTTGCTAGTTAAATAGAAGCTGCCTTCTGCCTCAATGAATCCCACTAATCAGGGTTTACTCATTATACCTCTGAGTGAGTTTACACTTTTTAAAGGCAAATCCACGAGGTTTCAGGCAGGTGATTTATAGTTATCCGGTAGCTTCAAGTTTTTTAGATTTAGAAGTTTAGTGTCCCTATCTTGTTTGCTTAAACTGACGTTATTCAACACACCCAAGGCCAATTTAAACCTTGAATAATCAAAATATTTGGAGGTTAAAAGAGGATATTTATCAAATAAGGGTAATATTACCGTTTCTATAGCTTTTCTGTCCCTTATGAAAAGTTGCCCTTTTGTATTATCTTTGGTAACAGAACCCATACCCAGTTGCTTTTTAACGTAGTATAATAATCTCAAATTGTATCTAGATTGGGTCAACTTATAAGATAATCCTCATTTATCACCCTGATGCGTAATAGAAAAATTACCATCTCCATCAGTGAAGCCAACTAATCACTGCTCAAATCAAATTTTATCTTTATTAAGATGCTCTTCGTTTAGTCTCTGATGAGTAGAAAATAAACATTTATTATCTACTCAGGCGTATTGTCTCCTTGAAATACATATTTTTACGTACGCGTAAGTCAGTATAATATAAACTAACACTAGGCATGAGTAATGTATAACGTGTAATCCTGATTTAAACCAGGACACTGGAAGATGTTCACGCATCGAGAAGAGTTTAATATATTCTATGTCACCATAGAACAACTCCCTGTTTTCTTCAAGAGTTCAACCAGTACCCGTTCCATTTTCGATACCACTAGCAAATAAAAATAATGCTATACTTGGTATTAGTAATCAAAAACTAATATTATTAAGCCTAGGGAATCTATATAATTAAGTAATTTCTTACCCATACGGACTATGTCTTCATCCATTAACATAATGGAGTTTCGCGTGTAGTCTCTGAGGATCCTACTTGTAAACTACTTTGGTTTCCTGCACAACCCTCCCATGTATGTATAAATTTTACGACTAGTTCAGTTTATTTACTAACTTTATGACAGCTTTCTGCCGCCCAACTAGGTGTCTATACATCTGTTGACTAAATAAATTAATCCAATTTAGAGAGATTCCATGCATATAGCGAAATCATAATTATAAAGTTTACACTTTATAACGGCATTCCCTTTGTTTTAGAAAAAAAAATTTAAAAGCAGTGTATTTATAAGCCATTTAAATGATATCAATTGAAATCAGTTCTTTTTGTATTCAGTTGACTTCTAACAAGTTCTACTGTGTTTATACCTTGTTCAGAATAATGTTGATTATTAATAATCATATATGCAACCTTTTCTCAATCTTTATAATCTAAATGTTTACTTGAATATAAAGGATATTTATTAAAATAGTTAATAATAATATTTAAAGATACTTTACTAGATGCTGTAAAAGTATAGTAAGTATTATTCGTAGATTTTTGTGTTCTGGTTAACAATTTACAATTTAAGAATAAAGATATTTGATTTAAAATATAAAAATAACTATCATTAGTAATTGGATCCAAAATTCTTTGTTCAATTCTTAACCTACAAGAAATCTTTCTTTCTTTTTTTTTTGCGCAAGCTGCGCAAGCAATACCTTGTTCTGTTTTAGTATATTGTACAGAAAAACTACCGTCTGTATCTACAAATCCACTTAATCAACTACTATTTTCTAAACTATCTCTATTTAAAGATAGTTTACTTATATTTGTACTATGATTATTATTATTTAACCAGTCTATTAAATTATATAATTGATGGATTTTAGGAGTTTTTAATTGACCGTTTATTAAATTAACTATATTTTTCAAGCCTACTACAGGTGAAACTACTAAAAAGATAACACAAGCGTTATCTTTAGATTTATATCTAATAAATCCTGATTTTATGATACAAAGTAATTTTTTTGCTAAAGCCTGGTTTTTTAAACCAAAAGTTATACAAAACCTAGGATTATGAGCCTTTCTTTTTACCTTTATGGTTTTGAATTCAAATATGACCATCACCTTCAAATAAACCAGCTACATATGAAGCTAAATTATTATTGTTATCATTGTGTACACTAGTCATACTTGTTGTTTTTCCTTGAGATAAATAAGAGCCAAAACAAACTTTTAAATTTTTTTTCTAGGAGATCCTGTTTTTTTGCCATATCTGGACCCCCTACTAATAATGGTAATAAGAAATTCAATTTGTTATAGCCGTTAGGTTATATTTGGACTATATCTTCATCCTCTAAAGGAGGGAGCATAACGTATAGTCTCTGAGGATCCTATAAAAACTAATACCTCTCAAGGGAGGCAGAAATTTTTTTTCGTTTCCTGCGGATTGTCCATTTTTTTTATTTTTATTTTTATTTTAAAAATATTATTTTTATTATTTAAGGTTGTGTACGCTTCAAAATAATTACACTTTTTTTATAAAAAAAAAGTAAAGTTTTCACAATACCTATAAAAATACTTTAGGAGTTTCCCGCACATAGTTATGTAATAAAAGTAATATTGTTACTACTTACGGCAATTTCTTTTTTTCTTGTTCATCTACGAACTCCGATGAACAAGATCATGAATACAAAAAAATAAGTACAAAAATTCATAACATAATAAGGAGTTTAAACTAGACTATCTAAGTGTGAAAAGTCAAACGATTTACGTTTATTATTAAATTGTGCTTTAATTGTTTCAACCTCTGAAATTTCTTTTGGAGTTAAAACTTTACCAGCTCGCATTTTAGCTTGTTCAACTACATAGGATCAATCTTTGTAAGCCAAATATTTAGAGGAATAAAGAGGAAAACGATCAAAATAATTTATAACCTTAGCATGGCTAGCTGCGCTGTGTGATATAAGCATAAAGGCATAAAACATTTTATCATTTTGTTGTCTAGTTCTAGAGTATAAATTTACACCTAAATATCTTGCTATTTCACTTAATATAACAAAATAGCTAATTCCCCCTTGTTCTGTTGTTACATATCGATGATAAGTTTGTCTTAACTCAATACGGAAAAAAGCTTGTACTCTTTTACTAGTTATATTTCCTTTTTTTTTTCTATTTGTTAGTGTAATAGAAAAATTACCATCACCGTCAGTAAAACCGGCTAACCAACCGTTGTTATCTATAGGTGATGGATCTAAACTTAAGCAATCTATACTATAATAGTCAAATTCATTAAATCATTTTATAGCACGGTGCAATGCTTCCAATTTAGGTGTACGCATATAACCATTAATTATATTAATAATTTTTATAACATCTTCTGTTTTTTGAATTTGTCAAATAACACAACCTGCACTATTTTTATTATAAACTATACCAGCATTAGTTATAGAAGCTAATTTTTTAGCTAAAGGTTCATCTGCTGTACTAAATACCACAAGTATTTTAGGGCGATATTTTTTAGCATTAGATTGTTTATTATGTACTGCAAATGATCCATCTGCTTCAATTAATCCTGCTAGATAGGGTCCTAAGTTTGATCTTAATTCTGATTCTTTAATTGACTGTCTTTTTGTACTAAAATATCTTTTTATTGTATTCACATTGATTTTACCAAACCCTCCTATCATAGCCGGCATGCATTTATCTGTTAATTTTCATTAACAGCTGGACTATATCTTTACCTTTGTACGTTTTATATACTAAGGTATTTCACAAGTAGTCTCTGAGGAACCTACTTTATATAAATGTTGTAGAAAATATGTTACATTAAGTCTGTATATATTTGGTTTCCTGCTGATTGCCTAATATTTTAAATTGTTACTGCATTATACTGCTTTTCCCTTAAGGAAAGCTTGTATAACCAGTACTAATAGCTCTAGAGGTATCCCAGCATACAGTGAAAAGAAAGTAAACCATTTCTGATTTACCCGGCCATGCCATTATGTCAAAATATTGATAAGTAAACTTCCATTTACCCCGATAAAACCCAGATCTGTTTTGTTTCAAATAATTTCTAATTAATTCACGATCACCTATAAGATGCTTGGCTAAGCTATATAAAGAATTATAAATCTTTGCTTTCATCATCCTTAAACTATGCAAGCATAGCTTTGGCTACAGGGTGTTTACTTTTATGTAGATCTGGCTTATTTATAACTAAAGCTATTATCTCAATTTTTAGAGATTTAACGCTCACAGTCTCAATTAGCACTGTGGATAAAAAGAAGTAATCTAGATATAAACTGCCTAAATACAAACAATTATTTAAAGTGCTGTGATCAATATTTATTGTATTATACATAAACTGCTTACATCCTAATATGTGATGCTCAACTTCGTTAGCAAAGCAAAGCAAACAGAAAGTTTCAGCATCATATACGTAAATAGGTATGCCCTTCAGTTTACGCAGATTTTCTCGTCTCGTCACGTCTCGTCTCGTCTCGTCTCGTCTTTATTGGGACGTTGGCTCAGTATAGCCAGAACTGCTAGCTATTAAGTCTACATTAATATTCGGTTTTAAGTTATCAATAAGATGTTGCTCTAATGCTACTCGTTCGTCTAGATTCGATGTTGATAATATAAACAGTAAACAGTAAACAGTAAACAGTAAACAGTAAACAGTAAACAGTAAACAGTAAACAGTAAACAGTCAGATCATGCTTGTTTAAATATCTTAAAACCCTGGGTGCTTTGGTGTAAAATATCCAGAGCATAAAATAATAACTAACACGATTGTATAAATTTAGGGTGTGACCTATATACATGTTTTTATAGTTTAAAGTAGCTCACACATAAACACCCTTCTTTTTTTTTTAGTTATTTTTATTGTACCTCTGTTGTTATAGGGATCTTATATAAAAACTTTAATATATTTGTGTTTAAAGTTTTTGTTATACTCATGACCGTTATGACTAATCGTTACCAATATTTAAATCAAAGTCATTTTCAGTATTAGCTGAAAATGACTCTGATTTTATGTTAGACATATCATTTGACCATAAAAAATATCATAACTATAGCGTGAGCTGTTATGATACTATTGTATAATTGATTATCTGCTATAAACTGAACACCCGGTCCAGATAGCTCTAATCTTATTAATACAGAAAAGGCTGTACCTATTAAACCTGATAATAAGGCAAACATAAGATACAAAACTCCTATATCTTTTGCATTTGATGACCAAAATCACCTTTCTAGTCATAAAGATATTTTATTTTTGTTTATGTGCTGCGCTTCGCGAAGCGCTGGTATTTTATTTACCATATTAACTGTAGTAACCTCATAAGTGTTTTTTAGATTTTTTAAAAATCTAAGTTCACACTGCCTGTGTTGTAAGGTAGGGACTTCAGTAGGAATAGGCAAATGATAAGGAGAGATCTATGTTATATATTCAAATCTTAATTAAAAATATTCTTCATAGCCTAGTAGTTATATGTATATAAAGGTATGCTTATCTCATTTTCTCTTGAAAAATGATATGACGCATGTCATCGCTTCGCTTAGTTGTGATTCATGGTGCATAACAATTACTATCATTAGCTTTTCTAAGTCATTATTTTAATTAGCACTTTTCTCCCTCCTGGCCCAACACCGGAAAAAAGAGGAAAACCTAGAGTCTATTTTTCCCCGAATATTTCAATAATTATTGATAATACAAGGGCTAAATTTGTAGGTTTAAATTGCTTAAATATAAAACCAAAAATACTAGAGTTAAGGCAAAAAAACCTCTGAAAGCTAGATGAATAAGACTAATTTGTTTTGCATTTAAATGTCATGTGACATAATGCAAACACAAGATTAAAAAATGGAAAATAAACAGCTAAATCCAACTGCCCTTACATAAAAGTAGCAGGCATTCTAATAGCTACACAAATGACCAGTAATAACCCTAAAGTAAAACATAAGGTTTTGTTTAAACAAAACCTTATTGTGATTAACCTCAAATTAAGCCTAAAACTAAAGTAAAACTAATAAAAATTGTTAAAATATAATGGTGCAATCAAGGAAAATCTTTTGGTATTGGTGTTATGCTTATAAAACTAGTTATTACAATAGTCATCATAAATGCATATAGGGCAGAAGCTAATATGTAATACTTAAGTGAATTTTTCATATATAGGTTTGTTAAAGAAATAGCGTTAATTGATATAGGAACAGCATAAGTACAATTTAAAGGTAGCAAGGTATGAGGTAAAATGAATACTAATGGCTTAGTTACTTGGCTTTATGCCCTATAAGATATGCGTTAAACATGTCAAATAGAGCCCTTCTCCATTGAAACCCTATCAAATCTAAAAAGTTTTTTTTCAATAAATAACAAGGCTCCTATATTTCCACCCTTAAAGATGGGGCAAATGTTTATAATGAGCAATACAGATAAACACCAGTTAATGCTTAGCAAATAAAACCATACATTATGCCTTAATTCTATCAGTTACATTTTAGGGGTGACGAATAAAACATACTCTAAATATAGAATTAAAATAAGAGTTTTAGTCTTAGATACACATGGTGTTTCTCGATAGAAATAAAGTTTTATATCATTTACTTTTGACTCGTCCTGGAAAAACAAGGTTAGTTTTTGGAGGATTGATTAGAGTAGAACAGTAAATGATTTAAGAGGCTTTACTATGAATTTATTAGCCATGAATCAATTTGAACCTAGCCGACTCTAAAGGTGTTAGACTCCACATCTCCTGTAGATGATGTATTGGAACCGTCTGATTAATTAGAACCCTCGAATGTATTAGAATCTTTATGAAAACAGCTTAAAACAAAACTAACCTCACAAGAACTCATATTTACTTCCTCTGTACCGTCATTTATATATTTAATTAAATCTATAATTCCATTAGTATTAAAGATAAAAGTAGATCCATGCTTACTTTTTTTATCTTAAAATAAACACATCGGTAACATCTAATAAATCTTTATCATCATAAGCATTTAATATAGATAAAAAAAACTTTAAACTTACAATTACAATAAGCATCAAGTCTAAGCCCTACTCCTTCGTAAAAGGCTCCATATATTTTATTACAATACCACTCATGAAGATGTTAGCCCAGTCTGATGGTAAATACGATATATTATTATTACGAGGATTTGCTTTACAAGGAGCCGAATAATGGAAAGTTCTGGTAAAACTTGTAGTATATCCTCTGTGAGCTTTACCCTCTACGAACTTTGTACTCTTCAATTAATCAAGTAACATACGGACCAAATATGTTTGTATTGTATTAAGTACACTGTCATGTTTACTGTGTACAAAACATTTATAAGATGGTACCCCTTGAATACCCTCATCAAAATTTTCCTTAGTGTAATTTAGTATAGGTAGGATTGATAAAACAATAGTAATTTCAGAAGATACCTTACCACTATCTATAATGATATTCTCTATATGATAAGCCAGCCCCTTAGCTTCAGATGCACCAAAACTAAATACAAAGTTTTCCCAAACATATATCTTAGGTAAAGGAGCATGCCCACTATTTGAGTCTTGTACACTCCTATCTTTTAAACCAACACTGACTTTAAATAATACATTTATAAATTCACTAGAAGGTAAACGAATAGGTGAACCAATAAGCAAATAGGCTTCATGCAATCTACCCAAAAGATGTTTTCAGTCAATAGCTTTGTCACCGGATATATGTATATGAACAGGCATATCACATTGAATATTTAAATATCCATCTATATTAATGTTATAAGAAGTGGATAGTGATCTATAAGTTTTTACTTTTGGCAGACACAGTCTAGAGGTATTTAGTAAACCACTTAGCAGAACTAAGTTATCAAAAGAGTAAGGTATATTATTGGCTATCTCAAGAGAAAACCTATTAACACTTATGCTTAATAAACCATATAATATACATAACAATATACTTATATCTATTAAAGAGATGTAAGGTATTAGTATGTATAATATTAAACCTATTAAAATATACAATGCATAAGATGTGATAACACCAGTGTCTAAGCTACTTAGGCTTTTACTTAATTTAAGTAAGCCTTTTTCTAAGCCATATGGTCCTGATAATTATCTTGAACCTTTATGTAAAATCTTAATAGTTTGTCCTCCTAATCATAAAGATATTTTATTTTTGTTTATCTGTTGCGCTTCGCGAAGCGCAGGTAATTTATTTTTCATATTAATTGTAGTAACCTCATATGTACTATTTAGATCTTTAAAAGATGTAAGTTCATACAAAGTCTGCCAACGTGGAAGGGTAGGGATGTAAGTAGGAATAGGCAAAAGATAAGGAGAGATCTATGTATATGAAAGTTAAAAAGATTTTTCATCATAGCCTAATAGTTATATGTATATATATGGTTTTTTTACTACACCACTCTCATGTATTTTAGAAAACATATAAATTATCATTTATTATTTTAATTAGCACTTTTCTCCCTCCTGGCCCAACACCGTAAAAAAGAGGAAAACCTAAAGTCTATATTTCCCCGAATATTTCAATAAATATTTATAATACAAGCGCTAAATCTGTAGGTTTAAATTGCTTAAATATAAAACCAAAAATACTAGAGTTAAGGCAAAAAAACCTCTGAAAGCTAGATGAATAAGACTAATTTGTTTTGCATTTAAATGTCATATGACAGCATATAATATAAACACAAGATTAAGAAATAGAAAATAAACTGCTAAATGCAACAGCCCAACATAAAAATAGCAGGCAATCTAAGAGCTACACAAATGACCAATAATAACCCTAAAGTAAAACATAAGGTTTTGTTTAAACAAAACCTTATTGTAGTTAACCTCAAAGCAAATAACCCTAAAACTAAAGTGAAACTAATAAAAAATGTTAAGATATAATGGAGCAATCAAGGAAAATCTATAGGTGTTATTATTATAAAACTAGTTATTAGAATAGTCATCATAAATGCATATAGGGCAGAACGATGTAATACTTAAGTGAACTTTTTTTCATAAATAGTTTTGTTATATAGGTAGCATTAATTGATATATAAACAGCATAAGTACAATTTAAAGGTAGCAAGGTATGAGGTAAAATGAATACTAAGGGCTTATTTACTTGGCTTTATGCCCTATAATATATGCGTTAAACATGTCAAATAGAATACTTTTCCATTTAAACCCCATCGTTTATAATTTTTCTTTCAATAAACAACAAGGTTCCTGTATTACTACCCTTAAAGATAAATGTTTATAATCTGCATTGCAGATTATAAACATTTATTTATCTAAAGTTATCCGTATCATTGGGCTAAAACATCTACATTTGTATTAGCTCTAGTTCTCCATATAAATAGAAATACCGGATTTATTAAATATGGTATTAGTATATTGGCATGATAATGTATTATAATAAGTTGTTTTATTATATAGCACTATTCTTCATTAATACCAGAGTTGATATCATTAATAGTAGCTTTTTTGCAAGCTACAGCTTTATTACTTTTACCATCAGCTGAAGGTACCATAACCTTAGTGTAGTTAGTGGCAGCATTAAAGCGCATTGCATAAGACTTACGTAATCCTAAAAGTTGTCTGGCAATAGCATTACAATCTTGGTTATCCAGCCCTAAATTTCCGGTGTATCCATATATGGATAGTTTTTTTCCCTTTATAGCAAATTGCGCTACAATTTTATCCCTTGCTTTTTTTAGATGATCTTGATTAGGCTCACCAAACATAGTATCTAATTGAGTGTCAGTTAATTCTACAGAGGGGGTAACAACCCCCAGTGTAGAACTAGTCTGGGATTTTGTATCTAAGTTCTGGTTTTGGCTAGTGATATCGGTATTTTGATTATTATTATTACCTCCTGCACTTTGACCTCCCCCCCCCACTAGAACCCTCTTCGGACTTCTCCATGAAATGAATATTAGTGGCTTTATTAATACTAGAAGGTCCCATGGTTATTTTATTATCCTTTATAACATTTAATATGTCCTTTAGGCTATTTCATGTTAAGGGAAAGTGTGCAAAAAGAAAACCAAGGGATGTAAATAATTCTTCTTTATATAAATAGAAAGAATCACCAAAAAATCAAAATAAAAGTGGTAAAAATAAAGAAAAAAAAAATGCAAAATACACTTGAATAGGTTTTACTTTTATTTTCTTTAGATTAGCTATCACTGTTATGCTACACAATGTTATAATTATGCTAGAAAAAGGAAAATATTGTAATAGACCTAGTTGATCTAGCATAAATCGTATAGGATACTTGTAACCAAAATAGAAACCATAAGTTATAGTTAGAGAAATAAGAACGGAAATAGTAAGACGGGTAATACCAATCCTATCAGTGATAAACCTAAATAAACCACTCTGTAAAGGTAGACTAGTTTGGTGGTGAGGAATATTATTCGTTACACCAAGAGAAAGCATATTAACGCTTATGTTTAGTAAACCAAACAATATGCATAACAATATACTAATATCTATTAAAGAGATATAAGGTATTAATATATATAATATTAAACCAATTAAAATATACAATGCATAAGATGTGATAACACCAGTGTCTAAGCTACTTAGGCTTTTACTTAATTTAAGTAAACCTTTTTCTAAGCCATATGGTCCTAATAATTCTATTGAACCTTTATCTAAAACCTTAGTAGTTTGTCCTCCTAATTTAAGAATAAAACAAGTGAGATATTTGTTATAAAACAATTCAATTAGAAACCGTTGATTAAAAAAGCTAAATATGTTGTAACCCATTCTGGTTAACTTAAAATAAATAAGTGATATGGGTAAAAACTCAGATAATATTAAAGAAATAGCACTTAATGTAACAGTTAAGAAAAAAGGTAATAATTTAAACAGAGTAGGTACAGCAAATTCAGTATTTAGCATGATTTCATGTAAAGGATGTGTAAATAAACTATTATCAGAAAAGAAACCAGAAGCCATACCTATAAACATATCTTTGGTTATATAACCAAAAAATATGGAAAAGACTGCTAAAATTATTAGAGGCAAGCTCATAAATGCATCGCCTTCATGAGCTCTTTTATAGTTTATTAGAGGTCCATTGGCATTAGTTAAAAATGTTAGGTATAAAACCTTAACTGAATATAATGTGGTAAACATAGCACCCATAGTTGCTATAAAGTAAACAGCAACACTAGAAAAATGAAATTGTCCATAAGCAGATTCAAGTATGAAATCTTTAGAATAAAAACCAGTCATAAAAGGGAAAGCTACTAGACTAAGAGAGGCTATGAGCATAACTGAATAAGTTAAAGGTAAAAATGCTATTAAACCACCGTATTTCCTAAAGTCTTGATTATCTGCTACAGCATGTATTACAGCACCTGCCCCTAAAAATAAGAGCCCTTTATAAAAAGCATGATTAACTAAATGAAATAAGGCAATATTATATGAAGAAAGACCTACTGCAATAACCATGATCCCTAATTGACTCATAGTGGAGTAAGCTATAACCTTCTTGATATCTTGCTGAAATAAACCAATTAAAGAGCTAAATACAGTAGTAATACTTCCTATTCATAAGCAAAGGATTAAAACTGTTGAACTATATTCTATTAAAGGAGAAGTTCGCATTAGTAAATACACACCTGCAGTTACCATAGTGGCAGCCGACTCGCAAATTTATCCTGTTCCGTAATCACGGAAAGGCTACAGTTAAGGTAAATATACGCTATTTTTGTACTAAAACTTTCTGCCTGTATTCATGCCGTGCGCTATATCCTTCAAAGCCTTTAATCCTTCTGGAGTTAAATGTTTACCGTCTTTAAATATGCACATTGCTTTGCAAGAAAAAAAATCACTACGTTTTGCTCCATACACAGGGTGTATTTCAAATAAAGATACTACAATATTAACTAAATCTGATATACCCCCAACATTAACATTACATCTGTCTCTATCTGAATATGGCGGTACTATATAACCACAACCCATTGATTCAATAATTCTAATTAAAAGTATTAAATCACGCTCATGCTGAGTAATACGTAACTGAGGTGTAATTGTGGACCCTAATCGCATTCTAGGGCTTACAGTGGGGTTTAATCCAAAGGTTCCATCAGATTGTGTGAACCCTGCTATACAATTATGATCTAATTTAATAATGCTAGGTAGAAATACCAGTTTAGTTCTAGGTATAATATGCGGATAAGCTTCGCATAGTGCCAGAGATAATCCTCTTTTAAATACAGATTTTATAGCTAATATTTCCTTAAAGCCTATGTCTGTTAAATGTTCTCTTTTTTCAATGATATCCATAGCTTATATATATATAAGCCATAGTTTGAAGTAAGCATATTTAGTACTTTGAAGGGGGTATAATTCAAAATGTTCACGTACCTTTACAAGGGCTTTAATAGAAGATACCTCATAAAAATACATATTACCTCCTGATGCGCTAATTGAGCCTTCACCATGAAAATACTCCTTAACTAGCTCCAACAATTTTAAGTTTAAAGGGTTGATCTGAGCGCCTAAAGAGTATACAATACTTAAATTAAAGCCAAACCGACTCCTAGGATTTGCACGAGCACGAATAGCAAAATTACCATCTCCATCTGTATAACCAGTGACAAATCAAGGATGTAGTTTACCGTTTGTTTTAGAACTAGAATAGCGTTTATTTGCCGAGCAGGTAGCCCCAAGTTTAACCTGTTACGGATAGGCTATTGCGGTATCTTTAATCTTGATTTACTTAATTTCTTTCAAGAGCCGGTTTCCCGGTGACTAGAGTACACCTTACAACTATAAGCACATATGTATATAATTGAAGAACCATCTACTCGTTGCTCTTTTACAGCCATATCTCGTTATACGCCCAATCTGCAAGGGACGGCCGTATAATTGAGATACTGCTGATTTAGATCCGCGATCACCCATTTCAGTTTCCTTCATCTATAGTGATATTACCATATACTGGTGATTAGTCAGGCCAGTCATCTAGTTTCCTAGTTAACTTTGGTTACTATAGCTCTTAGGGCTTTTCCGGAGTTTGGTTCTTACACACGCTTTGCATGTATTAATGCAGAAACTGGTGTGGGCATAAATGTTGATATTTATATAAATAAATATACGCAAATACTCTCATATTTGTTCGGACTATATCTTCATCCATTATGATAATGGAGTTTCACGTGTAGTCTCTGAGGATCCTCCTAGGCTAAAAGTTATCCGTTGGATTCCTGCTGATTATCTTATATAAAGGTTTTCCAGCACATAGTGAAATTTAAGGAAGGCCCCAATAACATACTTTTATTTTATTGTCACATGCCTACTTTATATAACATTTCGGGTATTAAGTACGGAACTGCTAATGTTTTTAGCTTTTCCATACTTAATCTACTTGTTCTAATTCTTCAAACCTCAACCCCATCCTTCTTTTTACGTTTCTTAAGTGTAGCTCTTATCCCTAATTTATTACCTAAAACTTCGATTAATCTCTCAACATCTTGTTTAGTAAAGTTATCCTTGCGAAGCATACATATAAATGTACAATTATCCGAATAATATCACCCATAATCCAATGAGCTAAACCAAGAGGGGTTAATAACTCTTCTATATTTCAAGGTACAAATTTTATATTTTTACCACCCTCTTTTTCTTCTTCTCCGAAGATCATCATGAACCATGTAGTTTGCTAATACTTTGTAAAGATTTAGTAGAAATTGAATATTGTGTAGCTTTTTTACCAGTTGTGATGCCATACTTCGTTAGCAGCAGGATTAGGTCAAGGGGGTAGGTTCAAATTCAGTACAAATGGGTGCTAAAGCTACATGTTTCAGATATTTAACATAATATAGTATATAAGATGAAAATGTAAACAGCAGTCTACCTTTTGTGATGCCATACTTCGTTAGCATCACAATCTCCCAGACACTGTCTGGAATAACTCATTTGGATAATTCCTCTAGACTTAAGCTAGTAGAACTAAATAATCATTTATTGTCATATAGCTTATGAGCATCCAAATAAGATCGTACAGTAGCACGATTAATATCTAATATTTTAGCACAGTCACTTTTGGTTATGAAAGGAGACCCTTCTATTAATATTAATGATGATGAGTTTATTATATTTCATATCAAAGGTTTATCAGGTCTAAGTCTACATAAGGATCTTTTTATTGTAATAGGAACTATATTATAAGTAGCCGATATCAAACTTGTGATATATAAATAAGAAAATATTATTAATATGAAAAATATCACCTTCCATGGCAAGAGGTAGTCAAACATGAAGACCAATTTGAGAACTTTTAGCCATAGCTCCAATTAATAAACAAATACCAATGATAGTAACTATATTTCCATTTATGTAAGGAGCTAATGAAAATATTGTAGAATAGTCTAAGTTACCAAATGTTCATATCATAGCAAACATACCCAATGTTAAAAAGCAATCACCTACTCTGTTAGTTAAAAAGGCAGACATGGAACTTTGATTAGCTGCTATCCTAGTAAACCAAAAGCTTACTAAAAGATAGGAACATACTCCAACACCCTCTCAACCTACGAACATAAGTAAAAAATTGTTTGCTGTTACTAGTACGATCATCATAAAAGTGAATAAACTTAAGTAACTAAAAAACCTTTGATTATGCATTTAAGTCAAATTTATCCTACAATTGATTTATTATGTGTTAGATACTAACAATGGTTATTTATCTTAAAAACTTCTACCTTTATTCATACCAGACTTTATCTCTCTAATGGAACTTATACCCTCAATGGTAAGATGAGAACGATTAATCATTAAACTATGAATTTTACATCAATCAAGATAATCATAAAGCTTTATACCAGTTATAGGGTATTTATTAAAAAATGGAACTATAGTATTGGTAATATAGTTAAAGTCAACTATTGTTAAACTAACAGCTGACTTACCTGCATATTTGTATATATTTCCTGACCCAAAATATTCAAGGATTTTCTCCATTAATCTAATATCTCTACTGTGTTGAGTTATTCTAAATCTCAATTGTACCCGATAACCTAATTTACTATTGGTTGATGGTATACGAACATCAAAATTTCCTTCAGCGCTAACAAATCCTGAAATTCAATAAGGGTCTAAAATAACTTTATCTAAATTTATTGCAGGCCTTTCAACTGGAATATAATCAGAAAACTCTGATTTTAACATCTCAGATAAACCTAAATTCATAGATGCCTTTATATTAATTATCTCATTTAAACCTTGAACAGTAAGATGAGCTTTGTTATTTACAAGTTTTACCGCTTCTTTAAATAATAATAAATCAGCGGCTTTTTGAGTTAATAAAGGATATTTTTCTAAATGAAGAATAAGTTTATTTAAATCTTCAATAGAATCTATTGAATAATTAACTATTTCTCGATTTTTAGCTAAATGAATAGAACCAATACCTCCCAAGTATTGTTGTAATAAATATAATAAGTTAAGATCTTTAGTATGTAGACCTATTTGAAATTTCAATTGAGCACGTCAAGCTAGTTTACGCGTTATATTTCTATCTATTATTATACTAAATGAACCCTCACCATCTATTAAACCAGATAGTAGACCAGCCTTTATAGTAGTAGAATTATAGGTAGATAGTTTTTTTAAATCGAATTGCTTAGATGGGACTTTGACATAGGAGTTTCAACCTTGTTGCATGTTGAAACTGAGTTTTATCCCTCCGTTTCTTTCAAAACCCCCTAGAGTACATCTTAAATCCATTAAATATGGCTTAATGGATCAACTGCCGTTTACTCGTTGCTCTTTTACAACCTTACTAAATAGTAAGGTTGACTTAGATCCGCGATTGTCCATTTCGTTTTCACTCATCTTCTGACTTGTTACCATACCTGAGTAATTAGTTCAGCCACTTATAGCCTTTCGACTATAGCTTGGTACCATAAGCTTTAGGATATCCCCGGAATTTGACAATTTTTCCCCATAGACACGTTTTCCCCTTACGCGTCCTCGAGGATCGTGACTCATGTAACCTATTGAATATATATGCACTAAAGAAGAAACTATTAGTACAGGTATTAACATGGAAATTGTTAAACAATCAAAATTAAATCCTCACAATACATTAAGTGATTCTGTATCAACTCACCTAAATAATAAAACTGATACAGCTATATTATTTAAACCAACCTCAAGAAAACCTATTGTTGCCATAAATGTTGTTGTAATTACAGATATACATGTAATTAACTGTGCTCCGCTAACTCCAACTTTTCTACCAAATAAACCGGAAACTATTGAACCTAATATGGGTAAAACGACTATGGCTAGATACATTATTTATATTCTATTGCTATACTACCTCTTCATGTTTCCCCTTAACCATAGAAATATTAATTTTTTATATTCCCTTAGGAAGGCTGGGTATTCCCATAACTTTTAGGTTATGCCTGACTATATCTTAAGCAAATAATTATTATAATAATTATAATAATTATAAACCAACCTACTTTTAGTCGATGAACTGCACACCCTAATACCTAAGGTGCTTGGCTGCGGATTATCTATTTCATTTCTTCATACAAATCGTTTTTACCTTACAACGAGTCATTACCTGTACCATTAATTACATTACTGCATTAATTTGGTAGATTTGCCTTTAAGAACTTCCCGCATTTTGAAGGTTTCGCCTTAAGTTTTCAATTTAAGACTAGAAGAAGGTTTACTTCTCCTTTTCTGATCTAATTCATTCTTTGCCTATCTCATCTATGTCATATAGCCTTGTCCATGTTAATTAAAGCTTTTAGCGAAGTACCATTTTTTAATTGTAAAATTTGTTCTAAACCTTTCCCTTTTATATTTAAATGTTGTTTATTGTTAATAATATTTGCCACGCTTTTTAAATCAAAATACTTTGATTCTGATTCTGATTCTGATTCTGATTCTGATTCTGATTCTGATTCTGATTCTGATTCTAATACCGGATATTTTTCAAAAAAAGGTATTATATGTATAACTATATGGTCTATTTTTGTCACAATAAACCCACAAATTCCACGTTTTTTATATTTAATTACATAACCACTACCAAACAAATTAACAAGACTTTCTGTTAATAGATCTCCTGAATCTTGTTGACCTTTAGAGAAACGTAATCTTACAGCTAAACCACTCTTAGTTTTAGATTTTTGAATAGCAATAAAGAAGTTAGATCCTCCTGTAGAAAATCCTGCTACTCATTTCGGTGATAAATTTTTATCTTTAGATGGTGCTTTTATGAAGTTATTTGGTTTTCTCATAGCTACAACTTCAGGAAAACCTTGTTTTAAATCTTTATCTTTATCTTTAGATAGACCTAAATTTAGAGATGCTCTAAATTTAAGTATTTTTTGTAAACTAAATTATTATGTTATTTATTTAACATAAGTAAAGCAATTTGTTTAAATAAAATATAATCAGATGACTTTTTGGTTATTAAAGGATAATTATAAAAATGTGTTGCGCAGCAATTGCGCAGCAGTTGCGCAGCATCATAATTATGTTAATTATATCTTATATACAACTAAACCTAAATTCTACCATTGAGGTTTTATTAGGTTTAGATACATAACCTATACCACTAAAAAAGTCTTGCATAGATTGAATTAAAGCTCTATCTGTTTCTTTTCATGCATTTTTATTCTGGCTTGTACATTTCATCCTGTTTTATACCTAGGATTTTTTAATAATGTAGTCACAAAAGAACCTTCTGCGTCAAAAAGACCAGTAATAAATCAGGGATCAAGTAAATAATTTTTAGATTGGTTGGTAGAATAAATTTTAAAATGGTTAGTTAGGTAATTTGTTACTATTTTATTACGAAAATCAACACCTCTTAAACATAAGGTGAACAATAAGTTTTCTTGCCATAAGATAAACATAATGAGATTAAAGAAGAGCGAAATCTATAAAAAGCTACTAATATACCTAAACCGATAGCGGATTCTGCACCAGCTATTGCTATAATATATATAGCATAAGTTTGTCCTAATATATCATCAAAGCTAAGTGAACATACCAATATTAAAAATGTAATAGCCAAAAGCATTATTTCTATTGAAATTAGCATTAAAATTATGTTTTTTCTATTTAAAACAAAACCTAAAATTCCTATTAAAAAAAGTATTATGGATAAATTCATTATAATTGCGTAAAATTTAAAGATGTGTGGGTTGCCTTGTGAAACTTGATGCTTTGCGTTTAACTTGGACTGGTTGTATAAGGTTAGTACATTGGCTTTATGTCCTATATAATATATTGTTTACATTAATTATTTTATATAGAACCCTTCTGTTATAATACCCTATCATCTATAATATTTTCTTTCTTTCTTTAGAAAAATCATATCTCCTGTATTTCCACCTCTAATATATCAGAGATCCTAATAAAATTAAAAGTGGGATAAGTGTCCACGATCATTGCTCTGCAATAAAGGAGATAAACACTAGTTACAAGGAAACCTAACGTTATACATAACAATATGCCTGTATCTTATAGAAGCTAACGATAGCGTACCTTAAAAAAAAATAAGTAAGAGATATGGTAAAAAAGATGATAATAAAATAACAGTAATCCTTTATAGAGGCTAATCACTATTTATTTCCTTCTCTTACTGCTTCCCTTTTCTTGATTCTTTTTTTTCTATTCTTTTTTCTTATTTTCTGGGCTATATTTGCTATTTATTCATCATTTTTGATTGTATTGCCTTAATTTTTCTTTATTATTTTTTTTTCATTCCCTTCTAGTTTTCTTATAGTTGCTTTACGTCTTTTTATTATTTTTGTTCATAATCTACTTGTAAATTATCAGAGTTCTTAGTTGATCGGTTTTCTGACGAAGGTTGTGGCTGTGCATTTGGGTTAGCGAAGGGATCCTGCTCTAACCTATTAGCATTATATTGATCGTCCATATCCTTTTGATATGGATCATTATACCCTTTAAACTCTGGGTTTGTCCCTGGTTCAGCTTATCCACCTTGGCCCTGTTGGCCTTGGCCCTGTTGGCCTTGGCCTTGCCCCTGTTGGCCTTGGCCCTGTTGGCCTTGGCCTTGCCCCTGTTGGCCTTGGCCCTGTTGGCCTTGGCCCTGTTGGCCTTGAGGTTGAGGAGTACCTAAGTCATATCTACCAGGGCGTTGAGGATAAGCTAAGTCATACCCGTCTTGGCGTTGAGGTTGAGGAAAATCATACCCACCTCGGCGTTGAGCATTTGGGTCATATTCATCCTCTTCTACGCGTTGAGGAAAAGCTAAGTCATATCCATTAGGGCCCTGTGGGCCCGGTGGGCTCGGTGGACCCCCTCCTGGTTGCCCACCTGAACCCCCAGTACCCCCAGTGTTAGGGGGTCCTGGTAATCCAGTCGGGATTAATAGCTTAAATAAAGCTATTAATCCTGGTATAACTATTAAACATAGTTTACTAAATAATAAGATAAATATATGCAATAAAAATAAGCAAGCTAAAAGGCAAACTAAAAATAATATAGGATTTCGTTGATAATAATCTTTTTCTATAATAGTAATGTGCGTAATTATAGAAACAATGAAATAGAATATATGTATTAATATAGGTAGTATAGATATAACTAATATATAGTCACAACCTGTCGAATGATAAAGATGATGACAAAGAAACTGAAGGCAAACCACTCAGTGTATATTAGGGACTATATGTAAACGGGTTTCATTGTATATGAAACGGCCTCACTCTTCTAAGCAATATTGAAGCCCTTTTGTAAGGAAATTATTTTCAAATATTACATAGAGAGTAGTTTTTTTTAACAAGCTAAAAAGGGCGTCTTCAACTAAACTAAATAAAGCTCCTTTAATATAAGATGCTAATGCAATAACGGGTGAAGGTGTAATTAGGATTAGAAAACGCAGAACTTGCGTAATTAAATCGGATATAAATAAACCTATATTAATTATAAAATCAGCTAAACAGTGACTAACTGAATCAGATTTTATAATTATTTTACTAGTAACATTTGCCTTTTTATACTTTTTATAAAAAGGAGCAGTGCTAGATATTATAGATACTGAAAGCAGAAGTGCCCTATTAATGTATGGCATAAAAGATATTAAATCGAAAATATAGGAAATAACCTCTAAAAATAAGGCTAAAACTAAAAAACACGATGTAACTAATATTACATATCTGAATAGTAAGTAGAGAATAATGTCAAAATTAATATCTGTCTCTATTATAGCAATATTGCCTGAACTTGAATAGTATCTTTTAGAACTATTCAAAGACAAACCTGTTATAGATTTAACTTTGCTAATATTATACGATATATTATTAGTTGAAACACTAGACATTTGTCTACTATCAATAGAGAGTGCTTTCTTGCCTAATTCGAAAGCAAACCCTAAGGTTAATGCTAAAAGAAACATTAACAAAATAGCCAAACCGTATACACCATTAGTATAAGCGCTAACAAGATAAGGATAAACTAATAAGATCTCTAAATCAAACAGCAGAAATAATAAAGCAAATATGAAAAAAGAAATACTAAACTGTGTTCTGTTCTGACCCAAGAATGAACTAAAACCACATTCAAAAGGACTGTTTTTTTCCAAATAAGGATTATGTGGAGCAAATATTAAATTAACTGTCAATAATATAAAAGTTAACAAGGGTATAAATAAGAAAAAGAAGATTGTGCTAGACATTTAAGAATTAAATAATATAAGTGCCAAATTAGTAGTTATGTTTATAAGTTCCTGAGGAGTAAACATAAAAAATAGTAATGTTAAAGTTAAAATAGAAATAGTAATAGTTAAAGAAGATGATAACACTATATTATTATTAATATTAAAGCTGAATGTGTCACCATCGTGGTTTAGTGGTGATACAGTACAGCCCTCAAAAACTGAATTGTGTAGGTTTTGGTCTAATATATATTGATGTTGATCAAAAAATATTTGTTTAATTATACCTAAATAATAAACAGCACTTATAACACTAGTTAATATAGCTATTAAAGTTAAAAAAACATAACCACTATCTAGTGCTGCAGACAATACCATTTGTTTTGCGAAAAACCCTATAAGAGGAGGTATACCAACAAAAGAAAATAAAGTAATGGCTAAACTTAAGGCTAATATGGGATTAAGATTAAAATAACCTTTAAATTGACTAATAAGTTGTATAGGTGAGTTATTTCTATCTAATAAATTGTTGTACTGGTCTTTAATAGGACCATTATTTACAAAAGGGTATAAAGAGAATGCGACACTAATTAATATAACAAAGGCGTTTAGATTTGAGATAGAGTATTGGATAAGGTAAAATAGAAAAGCCTGAATAGACTCTAAACTGTTAATACTTAAGGCTAATAATATAAAGCCTAGGTGTGATATAGTACTATATGCGAATAGCCTTTTTATTCTGAACTGTGATAGACCTAACACAGTACCTATTATTAAAGATAAAAAGGAGCTAAACAGTAAGCCAGATGTTCAGCTAAAACTAAAGGCGAAATGAAAATTGCTAGTATAATGAACTAATTCTAACAAAAATATAAGTATAGATATTTTAGCTATTATGGCAACATAAGTTGTAACTATTGTAGGGATAGCATCATACACATCAGGGCTTCAAAAATGAAACGGAGCAGCAGATATCTTAAATAAGAACCCTACTGACATAATTAAAAGAGATATGTTTAAATATAAAGGTTTATATCAATCCAATAAGTTATTTGTGTTATCATTGGCTAAGCTAGACAGACCGGTTATTACATAGTAACCATCTAAGTTTGTTGTGCCAGAGTTGGCATACAATAGACTGGTACCTAGTAGTATAAGACAAGAAGATAAACCCCCCAATAAAAAATAAGTAAGACCTGCAGAGGTAGATAGTTCAGAGTTTCTATAAAGTGTGGACAGTATGTATAAACCATAACTTTGTAACTCTATAGATAAGAAAATAGAAACTATATCACTAGCGGATACTAAAAAAGTACCCCCTATTATTATAAATAATATAATTAAAGGATATTCAATTATTCTGTATTGTTGTCCCATCTTATTAATAATGTTGGTATCATAGATGAAATCTTTAAAAAACAGATTGTAGGAACTAGCGTAGTATTTAACTCAAACTTTTCTAGAATAAAAGGCAGTTAATAGTAAGATGATAGCACTAATAAAAAAGATAAAAATATGGAAAACCTGTGAAATTGGTGTAGCATGGAAAAGACCCCCGTATAAACCTATACCTCTATCTAAAAAAGACATGTCTAAGCTCTTTAATGCAACCAGGCAGGAACATAGCAATATTATTATTGTTTTTCTGGAATATAAAATGGATTTTTCGCGTCTAAAGGTGACGGCATTAGATAGTAATAAAAACAAAATAGAATAAAGGATCATTGTTTTTGGAGGGTTCAAACCTACCTCACTTTTTTCTTGAATTAATAAAAAAAGTTTACTTGTTGTTATATTTATATGTCAAAAATGACAATGCTAAAAAAAAACAACAGAAAAGACATAATATGTCATATATTACAATGCGAAAAAAGAAAAAAAAGAGAAATATTAAATAAAAATGGCATTAAATGCCAGCCGGGAGAGAAACTCGAATTCCCATTCTTAATATATGAAATTAACGTTCTAACCTGTTGAACTATCCTGGCTTAGATATTACATTTTCTCTTTGTTTCTTATATTTATTAGTAATCATTTAAAATAAAAGGAGAAAAGCGTTTTTAACTATTTTTTAACTGGTATGACGCCATGTTTCACTTGCTTGTGGAAGGAAGGAAGGAAGGAAGGGTGGATACCCTGGCTTGAACAGGGAACTCACTGTTCCACATACAGTTGCTCTACCAATTGAACTATAACCACCTATATTTATTATTTATATTATTTAGATAAAAACAAATAATTTAACTTTATTATGCTGGAGTGATTCGAACACTCAATAATGAATACCAAAAATTCATGACCTGCCAATTGGTCTACAACATATATGAATGCAGCTATAATATAAGCAAAGTTTCTAATTAATTGTTTTTTTTCTGCTATACAGAGAAAGGGAAGGGAGAGAAAAGGAGAGAAAACAAGCAAAGCTTCACACTAAAACTTAAAATATTGATCATATAAGGTAGATCCGACTTGAACGGATAAGATTAAAAAGGGGGGGGGGAGTTTACTGTATTGTATTAGCCGAATTAAAAATAATATTCGTCAATTCGAAAAGTGCCTTTCGATATATATTTACTTATACTAGAGTAGGACAAGCCCACAAGATTACCTGCTTCTATAATAGTAGGCAATAATTTTATTAAATTCCAGTTTTATCGTATATACATAGGTAAGTACCTATTGTGCTCAACTTTAGTTTATTTCAAGTTTTTTCACTTACTATACGTATGCTACCCGGTTTAAACGCTCAATTGTATCTGTATTGTATGACTTACGTAAATCACCCGTCTTCAACTTGTGCTTATCTGAGTGCTTATAACCAGGGTTATAACCTGCTTCTTTTTACTAGTATTTAGCGACGGTGTATGTTTATATAAGTAGTTTTGTTCTATATTTACTATTGCCTTATTATACAAGGCCATATTTTCTAATATTCGAAGTTATAACAAATTATATAACGCAGTTATATAATTTGTTATAATTACCTTTATACTTGTGTTATGTGTTGCCTGAAATGTTGTGCTAAATTAATAGCTAGCTAAACCTTTGTAAAACCTAGTTTGTTTAGTGGAATATTAACCTGTAAGCATATATGCCCAACCCCAAGTCTAGCATATTATCGTTGCTAATGCGATTGACAATATAGCCTTTTTTGTTTTAGTCATATTGTGTTTTCAATGTATAGATAACAAGACTTGAACTTGTACGGCCTAAACCATTCCATCCTAAATGGAAATTGTCTACCAATTCCAACATATCTATTTGAGTCTATCTATTTTAATTGATATCTAGCAATACCATCATTACCTTAAGACCTTTATTATTCCATTTTAAAGTACATGTCCAACTTTCTAGTGTACAATGCCCAAGATAAGATTCGAACTTACAGCCTAAACATCTTCAAAGTTCCGCTCTACCTATTGAGCTTCTTAGGCCGTGTTTTGCGAAGCATGCAAAGCATCACACTTATGATGCTTTGCATATATAATAAAGTATACATTAAGGTATAACTAGTACTATACATTACAAAATGCACTCAGTTTAGCATTGGAGACAGCGGGGCTCGAACCCGAATTAACGATGTGCAAAATAGACGTTTTACCTATTAAACTATATCCCCTTTCCGGATCTTATCTGTATACGAAATAACAACACTATTGGCTAATACATTATTATTTTACAATACATCACGCTTTCTTTTTCTTCTTTCATAATTAAAAACTTTATCCGAAAAACGACTTGAACGTTCACGACTATAGTCAATAAATCTTAAGTTTACCCTGTCTACCAATTCCAGCACTCGGACTTATATTTGTGATACTTCGCATGCTTCGCATGCTTCGCATCATAACCATATAAATAAACTTGCAATGTTAAGGCCAGAATGATTCGAACACTCATCTGAGCTGTCATGAGCAGCTTGCTTTACCAATTACGCTATAGCCTTTATTTTAATATATACAATCTCTTAATCTAATGCCCTGCCCAGCCATGGCATGCAGGGCAGGCAAGCAAAAGTTTTAAAGAAGGCTGACATGCCATATATAATAGTGGTATATTTAGTAAACAAACTAAAAGCACAACTAAACACCTACAAGATAGTTGACCATTTATCTGTGTTGTTAACTATCTATATTTGGATCACATCTAAAATAGGTTTGTATAAAGTTAAAAACTATCTATGTCATATATTTGCTTAATTAATTTTGAGAATCCTGTACCTCTGTGTATAGTAATACTATATAATAAACCAGTTTACTTTACTGTGCTATCTAAGCACTAAGATTAAACAGTGGCTTATTGAGATAATAACATAGTATTAATAAATGTAACTTACATCAAAAAGCTGATATGCGGATAGAGGGTTCGCACCCCTATAGACTGGTCATGAGCCAGCTATGTTACTATTACATCAATCCGCGTATAATGTAATGTATAGTATAGTATAGCATACTCTGTTTTAGTAAAACAACTACTGTATAGCCCAGACGGGAATTGAACCCGTGGTGTAACGGTGAAAGCATTATGTCTTAACCATTTGACGACTAGGCCTAGATTATGAGTAGTAAGGTACTATCATTGATATTACTGGTTATCCTAAAGGAAAACAACAATAAAGTAAGCCCAGTGCAAGTATCGCACTTACTTCCACCGATTACAAAACGGTAGCATTACTTTTATGCTAACCAGGCATTAAACTCATATTCAGTTAAATATAGGTTAAGATTAGTAATTAAATCCTAAGATATAAACAGCAAGATATAGATAAGCGCATTACTTAGTAGGTTATAAAATTAGTACCTAATGCCTAAGAACATCACAATTCTTTAAACTTAGACCTATTAATTAATATCCTATTTTTATCTTCAGCTATATATTATTATTGTCGTCTGCCTTGTGCCTGCGCAGGACCAAGATGAACAGGATAGAAGTCAACAGCATATTTAAACTGAATAATAAAAAGGGACCTAAAATCGTAGTATTAAACTAGATATTTCGTAGTATTAAACTACATATATATAAGAATATCCTAAGGTATGTTTCGTGCCTATATGCATTCAGCACTTATCATTAACTAACGTAGCCTTCCTGCCGTGCCTATCCCTTTTAACAGGTCATCATCTTATTTAGTTTATTCTACCCTCATATTTTAGTGAAAAATAAAATTCCAGTGTAAGCTATAGTACATAGTGGATTGCGCACTTAGCCATAACAAACTTACAGATCACAGTTATAAAAAACTGTATTAATATAGAAACATAAACAACAGGTAAACCATAGGTTAACATACCCAACTCCTTTCGTACAAGGGGCTATCCTTAATATATTCTAACTACCTCTAGAAGATAGAAACCATACTGTCTTACGACGTATTTAACCCAGCTCGTGTAGCTCCTTAATGGACGAACAGTCCAACCCTTCATGACTCCTACATTCATGTGGATGAGCTAAGCCGACATCGAGGTGCCAAACTCCGCACTCAATTTGAACTCTCTGGCGCAATTAGCCTGTTATCCCTAGCGTAGCTTTTTCAATAATCCAAGACCTTTCCTTTCTGCATCTTGTGATCATATGCCCCGCTTACGCGACTGAAAGACATGTAAGTCAAACAGTAAAGCAAGATTAAGCCGTTAAACTTGAGAAGTAAAATAATTATCATTTAACCAGATATATATATAATATAGATAATACTCCCAGGTAGGGATAATAGATTTAGTCTTTAGTGGTAAACAATAAAAATGATTCAAATAACAAAGTCATAACAATTTAATTACATCTATGGTTTAAGATAGTGAAAATCTTACTTAAAAAAAAAAAAGTTCCAACTTAAATGGATATATAACTGAATTAGCAATAAATTAACACCAACTTCAAACTAAAAATAAAAAGACATGTAGGTTTTTCATTATAAGAAATAATGAAAAATGTACATATATAATTGCATATCGCAATTTTACAGAAATGAATTTGGATACTCCCAGGTACTTTTTATGGGATCTGTGCCCCGCATAAACTGCCACCTAGCAATTGTTCCTATAAATTATTGTAAGGTTTATATAATATGATAAATGAAGCAAAGGTGTTTCAATTTTATCTCACCAACTACCTTATACACTAAAACTCATTATATCATATTCGGTAACTAGCAACAGTAAAGCTGCATAGGGTCTTCTCGTCCAACTAGAGGTAAACTGTATCTGCACAGTTATTCCAATTTCACCGAGCCAATCATTGAGACAGCTGTTGTATCGTTACATCATTCATGCAAGACCGCATTTAACGGCCAGGGTATTCCGCTACCTTAGGACCCTCATAGGTAAGGCCGCCATTGAACGGGGGTTCCTTCAAAGCCTAGCTTATATTAGTCAACTAAGCAAATCCGATAACCAGCCGCCATCGGGCAGAGATCACACCCAATACTTCGAATTCATTTCTTTGCAGCGTGCTTTGTTTTAATTAAACAGTCGTACAACACCATTCCGTGCCACCTATCCCATATCTGATATTAATCAAAAGGGACGGTCCACCTTCTCCCGAAGTTACGCGAGTCAATTTGCCGAGTTCCTTAATGATTGTTCACTCGAACGCCTTCGTATACTCTACTTGCTTACTTGTGGTAGTATTTAGGTACGGTTGAATTGACATGGTACAATTTACTAGTTATTTGTTTAACTAATCTTCTTGTAAAGTTCTCCCTTATGCCAAGTTTACACTTTTCCAGTACGTCAGTCACTAAAAAGAACGTCATTTACTGTAAACTTTCTAGATTTGCTCATCGTTTACCCCTTTAGGGATTATTAATAAATTATTTATTAAATATACAATAAACTTAGAGGCCGTAACTTTAATTAAATTCCATAAGCTTTAGGCGAGGGTATTCCCCTTTATCGTTACTCATGTCAGCATTATCACTTGGGTTGTTATTATTATATTATACCTTATAAAGGTGTAATAAAAAACTTCCCCAATGTTCCGCTACCCCAAACATACAATATAAAATTTATATACATTACTATGTTTGGACAAGGTCTCGGTATATTATTTAGATCCGTTAAATTATCGGTGCTTTTATCCTTATAATTAATTAAAACAAAACCAGTGCTCTGTTACGAGGTCTTCAGAAAATGGCCGCTTCTAAGCCTATTCCCTGGCCGTTTGGAATAAAAACTGCCTTAATTTCACTTAACAATAATTTTGGAACCTTATTAACTCTTGTTCTGGGCTGTTTCCCTTTAGACATACAACCTTATCGTACTATGTCTGATTATTCAATATTCATATCTAGTCCTTCCGAGAACAAATACTCACTGATAGAGTCTTCACGACCCCCCAATGTCCGCAAAAAGCACATTATTCATTATTCCTATTATTTTATAAACAGGAAATATGAGAACTAGTTGCATGAGATCACAATTCTGTACCTTCTGATATTCTATTTAAATTACCTACTTATATAGGTTTCGCAGAAAACCAGCTATCTTAGTCAGTATTGTCTTTCACTAACTTACCACAATTCTTCGGATATCTTTACAACGATAACCCGTTCGGACTTTTATATTCCTGATTGTGGTAAGATCACTAAGCTTCGGGTCTAATTTTTGATACTACATCATTATATCATAATTGTTTTACCTGCGCAATTTGTAAAGTAACTAAACTGTTAGTTACTATCACTCTACTGCTCGCATCAAACATTAACTTGCTGACCCATTATGCAAAAGGTACACTCTTATCGTTTATTTAAACTTTCTTTTTTTGAGCTGCTTATAAAACTGCTATTTCTATCATTTCCCTTACGGTACTTTTCGCTATCACATATATATCATATTTAGTCTTAGAGGAAGGTTCCCCTTTTATTCAAACAGGCGTGCGCTCCATTTTACTTGTTTAAGACTTTTCTTATTTCATTCACATTACTTAAAGAATCTCTTTTGATTTCTTTTCCTGAAGTTAGTAAGATATTTCGATTCACTTCGTTTATGTTTAAGACACATAATTTCTTATTAGAGTTGAACATGCACTACGTGCATGTATCGTATGTATTGATATTATTTGCGTTTCAGCCAGCAGTGGCAAGTCCAGCCACGGTTTTTTTGCCAAAAAAGCAAGCTCTCTTTGATATATAGCTATGATTCCATAACAATCTCTTTGTATACTTAATTGTCATATTATGCTATATCTCAATCTAGGTAATATAAAGCAGAATATGACAAAAGTAATATTTTCCATATCATATACACTACTAGTGTAGATTATATCTATGATCTATTCATAGATATGTTGTTTTTATTAATTAATTTTATTATAATAAGATATATCGGGTCATTATGATTCGAACATAACTAATCCTCAACCCAAATGAGGCGCCTAACCAACCTGGCTCTGGCCCGTATAAATATATTATTATATTTACATATGTGAATGCTTACATCAGAGAATATCCGATTCGGACGGATGGGATTATGTTAACCAAATAAGTTTCAAGCTTATCACCTTAAACCACTCAGTCAATTCTCCTATAATTAATATACTAGTATAAGATTCCTGATTCCTCAGCGGGTTGAACGCCGAACCTACTCTTATCAAAAGTATACTTTACCAGTTAAGTTAAGGAACCTTTATTTTAAAATGAAATGATAAAAAAAGACCTTGATAAAAGTATTAACAATGCCACAACTGCTAAAGTAAAAACTGTATATTATTTCTTTTTAAGACAATTCAATAGTTACGGAAAAAGGATGAATCGAACATCCAGGTGTTTATTACACAATATTTAGCAAATATCCTGCCTTACCAATGACAATTTTTCCTGTATTGCAAGTTTTTTCCGCTCTGTTTTTTTTTTTACGATCAAGTTCTCACGACGGCCCGTTCATATGAAACACCCTTAGGGCAGAGAATACGAGGTCGCACCAAAACTAGTTCGGGTTTCCTAGGCTAAGTTCCAGGGAGCTTATTAACATAAACAAGGATGTCAAAGTTTGCATATTGCAAACCCTCCCCATTTGACTATAGTAACAAGCATCCTTGGTCAGTATACACAATACCTTTCAAGAATTAGGCTCCTACCAGAAATACCTGCCTTTATGATTAGCAGGTAGTGATATAGGAATTGTATTACTCTAAGTTGATAGAACTATCATATGGACCAATAGCTACTAAAGCTCAAAATGAGACAAGGTTACCTTTCTTTCTTTGGCATATAATTAAATGCCCCTATTTATAATTTTTACTTTTGTTCCTTGGAGTTTAGCCTAGAAAAGCCCAAATTTGTTTTGATGTAATCAAGTATTGTCCGCCCGAAGGGCGTTGCATATAAAACGCCCGTCAGGGGAAACTTGATCGTAGGAAAAAAAAACAGGGCAAATCTTGCAACCGAGTTAGACCGGCAACGATCCGGCATGCTCTTTCTCGACAAGAAAGCCCTTTGCCAATTAAGGTACTAACTCTGTATCTTATAACTTACGGCCAGTCGAACTTGAATCGACACACATCGTTTGGAAGACGAATGGTCTACCATTAACCTATGGCCGCTATATATTAAGAGTAAATAGTAATATATCTTGAGCCAGCTTTCTTTCTTTCTTTCTTTCTTTCTATCTTTCTTTCTTTCTTTTTTT